TGTATTCTAATGAGTTATCTTATAGCTTTATTTTAGAGTTTATCATAAAGAAAAAGCTGTAAAATAAATAAGTAAGTAAGTACAATTAAAAATAAGTATTGCAAGATTTTAAATTTAGTTCATTAAATTTTCTCACGAGATACGTGATTAGTACCGTTATTACGCTTGATTATATTCTTTTAGATTTCATCCAGCTTATCATGATATATATTTTAGGCATCTACCCATACATTTAATTTTAATATTGTAGGATTCAATCTTCAACTTAATAATAATGGTATTATTACTATTATTATCTATTATATATTATATTATCCTTATTAAGGATTTAACGGATATATCGGTCTTTAGGCCTTCGGACTTATTAGGCTTTCGGACTTATTAGGCCCTGGTTTAAATAATTATATTTTAGAGAAATAAAAGTGTTTTGGGTTTTATGTGAATAAATTAAAGAATATTCATAAAGCTGATATAAATAATAGAAATGATAAAATTCTAATAGCTAATATTATAACTAAACTAGATAAATCTTTTATTCTAAATTTATTAAAAACAAATTTCTTATTAATTTATACGTACCATAATTAAGATAATGATAAAAATTATCTTTTAATATCAATATTAGTAACTAGAGGTAAGAAAACGGTTAATAGATATTTTAATATTCTAAAAAATGAATATATAAAGAAAAACACAAACGAGCCTATTAGTTATTCACCATTAATTGAAAAGTGGAAAAATTAAAATCCAAAATTAGCTAATTTTGGATTTTAATGATAGTGTTCATGCGGAACTAGGATGTAAATTGATAGATATACTTTTTGTTGTTAAATAATTAAAATATTAAGTACAATAATAAATTAACGCATTTCTTTTTATTTATTAAATTTTATTATAACAAAATCTAGTGTACTTTGTTGCAAAAAAAAGGAAGGTGGGGGGGAACCTAAGATCAATAAATTATAAATTTTTTTTTTTATACTCTATTATTACAAAGTACTAGATTCTATATATCTTTTAAAATATTTATATAAAATTTTAGTTATAATAAATTATAAATTAAAGGTTTTTTATTTTTTTTTTCAAACCTACAAATCTACGCTCTACTTTTATTCTATATATACTTAACTTGATTACCAATCAAATAACTTATCTAAAGGACTAATCCCGTTTTAAGAGCCAGACGTTATTAAAAAGACTGATACAGAATCTATAGCATATTTAAAGGTTTATAGTGCTACTTCTTTCGGTGTTAAAGATAAAACGTCTTTTAATTCAAAACTAGAATGAATAGATAATAATATAGATAATATGGTTAATTATAATAACGGTATTTTATTAAATAAAGCTAAAGATAAGTTAGCTTTTTTAGCATTTTGTATAGAATATAAGAAGTATTTGGAATTTTCTAGTGATGAAAATACTTAAGATTTTAAGACTCATTTACCAATACAATTAGATGCTACATGTAACGGTTTTCAACATCTGTCTCTATTGAGTAATGAGTATACATTATTTAAAGAACTAAATTTAGTAGTTAATGCAAGAGGAAAGGTGGCTAATGATATTAATCCTTCTTATTTTTATAATTTTCTATTACATAAAATAACGAACTCGTTTAAGATGAAAGTATTACAAGGTGAAAAAAGTGATAGTAAAAGTGGTAGTTATGAAAGGTTAAGTAAATTTGTTTGACATAGAGGACATGTTAAAAAGTCTATAATGACTATACCATATAATAGTACTAAGTTAAGTATGAAAAGTTCTTTAGAAGATAATTTAGAAAAAGTTTATAATAAGGAAACTAAATAATTTTTATTTTTTTAGTAAGGAAAGGAATATTCCCAAATAAATAGTAAAGATATGTATTTATTAGTTTCATGTCTTAAAGAAATAATTGACACAGATTTTGCAAAAATTAGTAAATTAATTAAGTATCTTAATAATGTAGCTACTTTATTTAGTAAATTAGAAATACCAATATCATAAACTTTACCTAGTGGTTTAACTATAAGACAAAGTTATTTAAAAACTGAATCTACTTCTATTACACCTTTTATGTATAGTAAAACTAAGCTTAATTTAACTAGAACTATTAAAAGTAAATATAATAAAGCCAAACAGATAAGAGCGTTAATGCCTAACTTAATTCATTCTTTAGATGCTAATTCTTTAAGTTTATTGTATGAAAATTTTTCATGTATATTTAATAAGCCGCACTTTTTATCTGTACATGACTGTTTTGCTACCACTTGTGATAAAGTGCCTAGTTTAAAAACCATTTTAACTTCTGTGTATACGGGTATATATTCAAGTGAGCCCTATTTAGAAAAATTTTACAATAAGATACTAGATAGTATAGAAGATAATACTGATTATTTTTTTTTTACCGTAAGATTATAACTGTATATCTAGATGATAATAGTAAATATATTATTCATGATATACAATGAGTTATGAATAATAAGTCACTAACTGACAAAACTATTCAACGTATAGATAGCCAGTATATAGTAATATAGTGTGTATTGGTTATTAAACTATATTATATAGACTCACTAAAAAAAAAAACTTCCATTTACTCCTTACTGATTAAATGAAAGTAAAAATAATGAAGAAATAAATATAAATTTATTTTTTTTACCTTTTATATTTCATTAGATATTCTATTGAAGTATAAGAGGTTTTTGTTTTTTAATTTAAGTATTTAATTATGGACTTAAACTATTAATAAAACTATATTGTGCGGATTCATTTAGATTTAATTTTTTAGGTTTATCTAGATCCAATTCTTTTGGTTTATGTTTAATTTTATTTTATTCTTGTTCTGAAGCAAATAATTTGTCTAAACATAAATCTTCGTAAGTATATAATAAATCTTTTTTTTTTCTTTATCTAAAACATTTTTATGATGTTCTTCATCAAATAATGATTCTAAACCATATTATTCACTATCTTTAGTTTTACTTAATTCAAAATTTTAATTATTCTTTATAATGTCTTCTCAATTATCACCAGAAGAAACAAGTTTTCTTTGTCAGAACTTATTTTCTACTAGTTTCTTTTTCTCACTTGGTTATTTTTATACGGCTATTCTAATTTGGAAGAGGGCATCACTAATATATGTTCATGAAGGTAAAGGTAAAGATGATTCACCATCTTGTAAAGGTTTAGTAATAATAACAATAGATTTTGTAGATCTAATATAATTATTGTCCTCATTATCTATTGATTTAGAAGACTCGCCTTGTTCAAATACAAAACACCTAGTTGGATATTTACTTTCCGCACTCTCATTAGGTATACTAAATTATTAATTAGTAGGACTTACCTCCGATATTGGTGATATTATTGTGCTATCATTATCCCACACGAAATTAGTTTACAAGTCTTTCAAATACTGACGAAGTATCATAACCTCACTCAGATATTGGAAAACCTGAATCAGTTGTGGATGATTCGGGGACATAACCCTTTATAGTTGATTATAAAATTTCCATTATAATATTACTATTATGTTATCTTATTTTCTTCTGGGGACTGAATAAGTATCTTGATATTTAAATATTACACTAACTAAATAAAGAATTTATAAGAATAAACCAACTAAAGCTCATAACAATCTATCTCATTTTGTTTTTAGGTTTTTTTTAATATTAACTACATATGAAGGACCACATGGTATATAAATAACTAGTTATTTATCTATGTTATTTATAAATAAAGGTTTAGTATCTACTCATTTATGGTTAATAAATAATTTAGTACGTTTAGTATAGCTATCATACTTGATTATAATGTTTTTATCTCCTATTTTAACATCTCCTTTAGCTCAATCTGTCTTAGTTTCTCTTTTAATAGCTGAATTTATGTTTTTATTATTTAATAGCTTAATATAATCAAAATAGGTAATAGAACTAGCTTTTATACCTTTAGCTAAATTTTTTAAATTACCTTGACTATCACAAAATCAATATGTTTTATTACTTATGAATATGGCTTTAGCAATTTTATGCTCTAATTTAAATTGTCCTAATTATTTACCAACTAACTTAGTTGATAAAGGAATATTTGTAACTAAACTATCTGTGTCGGTATAAAAAACTTTACCTCCCTTATTTAATAAATCTAGTTTGTTTTTGGACATATATATTCTTGCATGGCTAGTTATTGCAGCACTTATTACTACAGAAGTTGATTTAAATGTTTCTAGCTCATGATTCTTGTATTTATTAGCTAGTTTTATAAAGTCTAGATTATTACTTTTTACTATATCGTTATCTAATTTAGGTATATAACTAATTAATAGTTTATAATCGGATATCATTTTATAAGAAGTTATTTTATACATAAGCATATATTTTTCTAAAGTACTTTTACTTACCATTTTAGTTACAGTTTTTTAAAGGTTTATACCAAATCTACCTAATAAGTTGTTAAGTAAACTTTTTGCAACAGCGTTTTTAGTTCTATTACTAGGATTTGATTTAATACTGTATACTTTATTTACATAATCTTTAAAGACATATTTTTCTCTATTAAAGTTATAACCTTTAAGTATTTTTATATTATAACCGTTTTTCTTAGCAAATTTTAATTATTCACTATAATATCAACATGTTCATTTACCCAGAGGGAAAGTTAAACCATTCTTACTTTTTACTGGTAATAAACTTAAATAACTATTTAATGGACTTTAAATAGTACATTCGTAAAAACCAAATAAATTTTAAATATCCATAGAATATTTATAGAATTGCACTACTACATTATAAACCAGGTATATCTTGCAATGCTACATAGGGATATAAAAAATTTACGTCATAATAATAAACATCTTCACCTAAAGGTTTATAAACTTAAGTGATACCACCATAATATGCTTGTTTTATATATCTATAAATACTAGATTTATTAATATTAGGTATATTATTATCGTAATAATTTTTTAAGTAAATACGCATTGCCAAACCATAGATTGTAAGATTATCTACTAGATTGACATCATAATCCATAAATCTTTGTTTAATGGCTTTTATCATTATTTCATACAAATTATGGAGCTCTTTGTTCAAATATTTAACAATTTCACCATAAAAAGATCAATTATCTGAATAAATTTTATTGTATTCTTCTACTGAAATATTATCATAATATTTATTTAATGTCCGGGCTAGAACCCACATAAAAGAGATGATTTTCTGTAGAAAATTTATAAGGGAAAATAGACTTTACAGTTTCTACTTCAAAACTTTCACCTAAGACAACTAATTTATCCGTTAACATACAATAACTATCTACAATATTAAAGCTATACTTAGCCTTACCTGTTGTAACTTTTATTATCTTATCATCCCTCAGTACACAATAAATAGCATATTTATCTTCGTGACTGTGGTTATATGTATACAATACCTTTAATATAAAAACAATATCATAACCTCCTAAGTTATGACAATAAAATACAATATTACTATACTTAAGTTTAAGTAGTTCATTTACCATATCTAGTATTATTTCACTTGTATTTAAAGCATTTTTATCCACATAAAATATTTTATAATTTTTTGCTAAATGAGGTTTAAAACCTATAGCATATACCTTAATTATATCATCTTTAAATCTAAAAGTTTAGATGTCTATAACACCCATATTATTATTTTCTACAAATAAAATATCACTACTAGTCTTATTATCTATAGCTTTAAGTTTAATATTATCTATAGCTTTAAGTTTAATATTATCTTTAACGCTAACAATTTAAGTTCCTGCAAATATAATTTATTTTTCATTTCGTTTTCTAATAAGTTGGTTAGCCTTAACCGTATCTATAACTTGGTTAATTATAGTACCATCTGTTGAATATTTTATCTTATGTACAGTATTTTCTTCAATAAACATATATGCATAAATAAAATAACTTTTATCTTTAAGTAAATAAAACTTAAAATTACTATCAAATACAGTAACATTATCTTTATGTCCTAATCTCAGTAATTTAGATTTGTTTTTAATAAGATCTAAAAAATTAACTTATTTATTTTTTATTGTAACAGAAATAAAAGTAATATACCCATTATAAATTTTAACAGGTAAAGGGTTACCTAAAGGACCTTCATTAACAGAAACTGGTATATTTAACAGACTTCTAGTCATAAAACTGTCATATATAGATATATGCTCAAGTTTATCCAAATAAACTCAGATAATAGTTTAATATGCATCTTTCTAAAACTTACTTGGATATAAACAATAGGTTCGTCACTTAAATTATAGACACCTAAGTGTTGATCTAACCTGTTATTAATATTAGATAACAGGTCGTTTGTATTATTTAGAAAATAAAAATCAAAACCAAACTGATTACCCGCCATAAAAAAGTTATCATTATTATCTATTACTTTAATAAATACGGTGTAGACATGATGACTAGGTATTGTAGATATTATTATCTTATTAAATAAAGAATAATTTTTAAGATCGGATAACTTAAAATAAACATGTAAAATTTTATCATCTTTACTCTAAATATAAGTACTAAGTATAATACCATCAAGATATGATTTATTAGTTTTATTCGCTTCTACTGTTGAAGAATTGAAGGGACCATTAATATCAATGTCTAAATTTTGTACCTCTATATGATAACTATAAGAGATAAGATTCCTTCCTCTTAGTCCTGCCCCCAAAGGAAATTAGGGCACCAGACGACTAATTACTGGACTTACTTTTTTATGGATAATTAATTTATAATCCAAATAAATGTATCTTTTAAACACAATTCCTATTATATAATTATCACCGACGTTAATAAGACCTTTAATATTAAAGGAACGTTTAATTAATAGTCTCATGTTACTTTGTATCATTATTTAGTTTATATTCTTTTTTTTTTTTATAAAATACTATATTTTTATAAATAATAAAGGTAATAGATAAACCTTATAAAACTCTACAGAATTGCTTACTAAGTATTTATATATATCTAGATGACACACTTTTTTAATATACAGGTTTAAACCTCACATTATGTAATTATACTAAAATAAAATAACATTTTTAATATTTAAATTTTTATTCTATATAAAAGTTATAAATATTAATTCATATAAGATCAATTGTATAAAATTTATTAAATATATAACAGCTAAAATAGCTTTTTAATTACAATTACTAATAAATGATTTATTTTATAAAGTAATAAATAATATATAAAATTATCTCTTTATATCCATTAGTAATATCTATATATATATATTTATATAATATAATATAATCACTATAAAGTACTCAATTTAGGTAGGGTAATAGAGGCATGTAGTTTAGGTGGGACTAGATAATCCTCATTCTAAAGAACTATATGCTCTTATTAATAATGATTGCAGATAATCTGTATAATGTTGTGGAATGTATCATGTGTATTTAGATGATACATCTCCAGCTTTTAACTGTTTATAAGTTATATCTAAGAACAATCAAGTAGCTATTACACTAATTAATGATCCTAAAATATTTAATTAATTAAACCAGGCAAACACATTTATAGCAAAAAAGCTAGCACAAAGGCAAAGTATGAAAAAGAAAATGAAAAAGAAAACAAATATAAATGTTATGTATTCTACCATAAACAACCATAACTAACTATTAATAAAAAATATCTATAATAATATAATAACTTACACTACCATTACCTATACTAAACAAACATTGGAAAATAAGTAAGCTCATCAGTTTAATATATTGATTTAATAGGTTGAAAAACTATAAATATTAACCCTGCTTAATAGAAAAATAATGCGATTAAAAAGTATAACCTTTTTAATCGCATTATTTGTTATAATTACTAATAGGTGAAATATAAAAAGGTAAAAAGTTTAAACCTGTTAAAACCAAAGATGTTAAATCATACCGCCAAGAATTAAACTAATGTAAAAAAAAACTGAGCAGTAAATTATATGTATAGCCATACCAAGCTATTTTATTAAAGTCTAAAGAAAAACCTCTTTTTCATTGTTCATTTTACTCTAATTCTCAATAAATACATAATTATTGATCTTGTAATCAAGCTAAAAATTTATCTATTGAAACAGACTCTATGACTATAGGCATAGAACTATGTAATATACCACATATTTCTGAACATTGACCATAGAAAGTACCAGTTCTATTAACAAAAACAGAAACTTGACTTAATCTACCTGGATATGCATCACATTTTATACCTAAAGCTGGACAGGCAAAGCTATGTATAACATCGGCTCCAGTAACTATAAATCTAACATGAGTTAATTCCGGAAGAATGACTCTATTATCCACCTCTAACATTCTTAATGCACCATCTTCTAAGTCTGATTCTGGTACTAAATAAGAATCGAATTCAATAAATTCTGCATCATTATTTAAGAAATCTGGGTATTGATAACTTCAGTATCATTGGTGCTAATTTAGATTTTTTTTAATTAAAAAATACCATAAATTAAATTCGACTGTACATTAAGCATCAAGTAAATTGACACCCACAAGCGACCCAGTCTGTTGCAATAAACATAAAAAAAACAAATTGTTTACTGACAGTCTTGTATTATTATATTGACACTATATATAAAAATATTTTAACTGTTTTCGCTCGCATCGCCTTAAAAGTTAAGTGTAAACACAAACTTATAAAAAAATCCCGTCGGACTTTTAGAAGTAAAAAAGTTTTAAATTTATCTACCTCTTGACTATCTTATATATGGTTGAGATTTAGAAAAAGTTTTTATTATTGATATATGTTATACAATTAACCTAATTTATAATACATAGATTTATGCATATAAGGTAATATAATATCTTTTAAGTGTGGTATAGACAAAGCTTTTATATAAATTGAATATATGTTAATAGGTTTAAAATGTTTAATTGTACAGTGTAAATTAAACTTCTCGTTTAATATTTTAACTAATAGTTCTATTTCTTTTAAATTAATAAAATTTAAAGTTATACTAACCCCAGGTTTAGCTAAAATACTATCATCCATAATTCAAATAGCTAAAGCCAAAGGAGTTAAATATTTTTATATATTTACATTTATAGTTTTTAGACCTTTTTTATAAAACATTTTATGAATTCAATTAAAACTTCTAAAAGTCTATGTATTAAATTAATAACCGTAATATGCTTTATTTACATGTTTATGTGTTAATATTCTAGTATATTGACGAGGTTTTAAATTTGAACAATATCCTCTATAATAAAAAATCGTATAATCAAAACAAATATTGTTTATGTTGTTCACTTTGTCTATATGATATTCTCACTCCATCCACATGTATTCTATTAACATAACTATCCCCTAATAAATAACCTATAACGATAGAAATAACCTCTTCATTATGAGGACATATTCTAGAGCTAGCTTTAATTTTAGCATGAAACATATGAATATTAGGTTTATTTTTATAACATAAAGTAATAATGCGTTTTTTTTGACCTATTAACAAAGCAGTACTTATAGATCTATTTGTATTTGTGTTTATGTTTGTACTTGTGTTTGTATATTTATAGGTATTTTCTATTTTATTTAATATATAAGATTTAGGGCCACCAATTTAACCCTCTGCTAAAACTGACATTGCAGGATCAGTAACTTCATCCATTAAATATAATAATTTAAAAGATGGAAAAGCTATAAGTATTAATATTAAAGCCGGTGTAATAGTTCAAATTAACTCAATTAATGTACCATGTTTTGAGTATTTTTGTGATATAGGTGATGCAGTATAATTATATTTTCTTACAATGGATACTAAAATTCAACCTACACTAAAAAGTATAATAACTAAATAAAATAAAATATTGTCGTGTAATTCAACTAAACCTTCCATTTGTGGTGTAGCACTATCTTGAAAATATATACCTCATGGTCTTGCAGTATCACAATACTCTCTACAATTTTGCATAAATGCATATAAACATGTAAGTGCTAAAGTGCTAGCTATTAAATATAAACTTTTTATATTTAATACAGATGAATATAAAGTTAAATTTTGCACATTTTTTCCTTTAAAAGGTTCATTATTTAAATTATAATTTCATATTTCTGTTAAACTATTCTCTAATAAACTAAGTGTTGGTACTATAACTAAAAAATGTGCAAAATATATAATAGTAGATATTTGACCAAATTCTATGTATGGTGATTCTACATGTTTAGCGCCTAATTGCATTAATATTAGAAAGTTACCTACAAAAATGAAAAATGCAATTTTACTTAAAGGTCTAAATTGTAAACCTCTAGATCTAGATAAATCAGTAAATGGCATAGCTAATAATATTAATATAGCAGAAAACATTGCGATAACACCTAATAATTTATTAGGTATTGATCTTAATATAGCATAGAAAGGTAAAAGATCAAAATAATATATATATATATATCATAAATTCTGGTATTTTTATTATATATAATATTATTATATAAGTATTATTTATTTAATTTATTCCTTATTGTATAATTTTATTATCAAATTTTTATAGTAAATATTCGTAAATGTAAAAGTTATAATAATTTATTACACCTTATATTTAAAGATAAAGAGCTTATAAGCCATAAATGAATCTATACTGTGCAAACCTCTTTTATAATTATGATAGGCAACATATAGAATAAACTAAAATAAGAAAAAAAATAACTATATAAATTACCTCGTTTTATATAAGTACTTATATTCATTGTATCACTACAATGTTTGGACTATATCTTCAAAATTAAAGGTTAATCTAAAAATGTCTCGCGTGTAGTCTCTGAAGATACCCTTTTTACAAGGTTTCCTGCTGATTGTCTATATATATATATATTCATACTGCTATATAATTTATATAAATATTATGCCATATAGAATTTCCAGCATATAGCGAGATTAAGTGACATCTTTTATTTATCACTCAGGAACTATTGCAGGAGGAGTTTGCATAGGATTAGCCATTACATAATTTTCACTATCCCCTAAAATATTAGGCATAAAGAAAACGAATACTGATATCATCAGTATAAATATAAATATAGTAATTAGATCTTTAAATATAAAATACGGAGCAAATGGTAATCTATCATAATTACCTGATATACCTAATGGATTATTTGAACCTGCACTATCATGTAAGGCGATTAAATGCATTAATGCTAATGCAGCTAATACAAATGGTAACACATAATGTAGAGCAAAAAATCTATTTAAAGTAGCATTATTTACAGAAAAACCACCTCATATAAACTCAACTATATCTTGTCCTACCCATGGTATAGCACTCATAAGGTTAGTAATAACTGTTGCACCTCATAGTGACATTTGACCATAAGGTAATACATACAAATATACTTAATATAAACTGTAAATTATAAAAAGCTAGAATAACTTTTAATTCGTATATTCTATTAGTTTATTAAAACTAAATATACCGACTGTGCATTAAGCATCATTTCAGACACCCATTAGTGACCCAGCCTGTCGCGATTATATAAATAACCGACGATCTCTAATCTTTAATTTCATACACCACTTGTGATTAGTCTTTAGAAATTTAAAATTCTTTGATCGTATGTCACGCTTACACCGCGTGTCCCACTAACATTGCCAAAGAAATTATATCACATCTTCGCATCTCCGCATGACAGGAAAAAATATGAAAAGTTTCTTCAATAGCCCTGTCGGGCTATTCCACTTTACTTTTTATTTTTCTTTATAGATTGCATAAAAAATTTAACTTGTGGGACTATAATTTAAATTAAACAAATACTTAAACACAATTACCTTAGCTAAGCGTGTGCTTAAACAATAACAATTAAAAAATAAGTGATTAAACACACGTGCCTGTGCCTTTGGCTGGCAAGCGACGCAAGCGACTACTTAAATAAATTTAATAATTCAACGTCTTCTTAACATTTTTTTTTTACTTTGTAAAGCCCGTCTTATAGTTTTTTGATCACAACCAAGAGATTTAGAGGCAGAAATTATACTAGAAAACTCACCAAACACTGTATAATCCAAGTTATATACTAGTATAGCTTTAGATTTCTTTTGCATATTTTTAGTAGCTTCTAATGAATAAATAGGTTTTGTTCGGTTTAAGGCTGCTTGTCTTATCAATTCAATAGTACTGGCAGATAAGCTTTTACCCTTATTTAAAAGACCTATAGACGTTCTGCGCTCTTCACTGTAATTTGTCTTCATATTTAGTCTAGTTATTTCACTATGTTTATAACCAAAACTTGAACCAGCTTCAGTCAAAATGTTATAATTAGGTAATAAGGATTTTAAGTAAAAATCTTCCAAATCTAATAATCTTTTATTGTTTTCTTTGTTTACTATTTCAGGAAATAATTCTAAAACTATAAATGCAAATGAAGAGATATTATATTTCTTTACTGCATTTTTAACTATTTTACTTCCGTTAAAATTAAATAAATGATTAATAAATCTAGCATGTAATTTACCAGTAGAAGCTGATCCTATATAATAATCCAAAGTTACTTTATTTAAAATTAAATAAATACCACTTAGATTACGTGTTTCATTTAATACTCTTGTTTTAATAGTATTATTTGACAAGTTTTCATATATAAAAACCGGACGAATATTTTTTTCTCTTATAAATATTGTCAATTCTTCGCTATCTTGTTTATATGGAAATGTAATACTTAAACCTTTTAGATTTGAAGTAGAAAAATATCTTTTATTTATTTTATTTATTTGCTTTACCTTTGCAAAAGTATTAGGGTTAAATTTATTGTAGTTATTATTGTTGTTGTTTAATTTAAATCATTTTGGGCTATGTAACAAACCCAAGAATGCTGTAGCCATCATTAATATAAAGATAACTGTACCAATAGTTCAGACGAGTGTTCTTGGAGCTTTGTAGGATCCGTAGTAAAGTCCTCTTCCTATATGTAAGTATACTATAAAAAAGAAGGCAGAGGCAGTATTACTATGTAAGTAACGTATTAATCATCCATTGTTTACGTCACGCATAATATGCTCTACGGAGTTAAATGCTTCTAACACGCTAGCATTGTAATGCATAGCTAATGTTACTCCAGTTATTATTTGTATAACTAAACAAAAAGCTAATAAAGAACCAAAATTTCATAAAAAGCTTATGTTTGATGGCTGTGGTGAATCAATTACATATGAGTTCACTAATTTTAATAAAGGGTGACTTTTAAATATTCTCATTTATTTTTAATTTTTAATTAATTTATTAATTCATTTTTTTTTTTTTTATTTATTTTGAATAATCTATTTTTTATAATAATAATACATAAATTAAATATTCTGTTATACTCCAAAAAACAATGTATTTTATAAATAAATATTATACATCATACTTTAGTATGATATAACACGTGTTGACTCCTTTTTTTTTCTAACTTTTATATTGCATTTTTTTTTTACAGAGTACGAAATATTAATATTAAGATATTTATATTAAATTTAAAATATAGATATTAAACTCTTTAATTATAGCCTTGTAAAATTTAATATATATATATATATATATCCATTTTAAGTTTTATTTTATTTAATTAAATACAAAATAGTAAACGGATATTTTTATACTTTAATAAAGTGACTAGATAAACCTCACTAAGCCATATAAAATGTATTAGTAATAAACAATATATTTACTAAAGCAGCTAAGCGTAACTTTTTTTGTATAGAATACACATTATAATCATATTTACCCATTCCTAGCTTAGTTTTTTTAGTCTTAAATTAAAACTATACAAATCTCATTGCAATTAATAGTGCAAATAAGACCTTCATAGCATAGAGTATATTTAGTTAGGCTGGGCTAAACAACTAATTTATTAGTTATTTATTTTTGAATTAAAACATAAATTGAACATAACAATTTTTATATGCAAATGATTTGTTTAATCAACAAAAATATAAACCATTTTTTTTTTATACTGTGCATTTTTATACATTAAATAAAAATAAATATCCACTAGATTATAATAAACAACAGAGATATTATACTAATATAATTAATAGTATAGTAAGGTAAATGTAAAAAAAAAAAAGGTTTTTTTATATTATATAACCTATAATAAATATATATTACAAGGCATAATATTAAAACTATATATAATACATGGTATTAGTATTATAAAGGCAATAACGATAGGTAATAATATAGTTCAACAAAATGACATTAGTTGATCAAATCTTATTCTCGGAAATGAAGCTCTAGCTCATATAAATGTAAAGATCATTATACATGTTTTTAAGCCTAATATTATACCATATACCAAACCTTCAATTAATATACTATAGTTAAGTATAACATGAATAGTTTGTACTGTACATATATAATAATAAACATCAAAATATTTAATTATTTCTAATAAGGTAGAAATACTAAAAAGGTAACCACCTAAAAATAAAATAGTAGTAAGTATACAAATAAGTACAATACTAGCGTATTCCGCCAAAAAAAAGAAAACAAATATAACTGCTGCGTGTTCTGTCATAAAACCACTAACTAACTCTGATTCAGCTTCAGCTAAATCAAAAGGAGCTCTATTTGTTTCTGCTACAGATCCTATAAAAAAGATAATAAATAAAGGAAATAAGGGTATTATAAATCATATTGTTCTTTGAGCTTCTATAATTACAGTTAAATTTAAACTACCACTTAATAAAATAACTATAAGTATAACCGAACTTAATATAAGTTCGTAACTTATTAATTGTGCAGTACTTCTTAGTGCAATTATATCATATAATATTGTATGATATTTGGACCATATCTTTATCTATCTTAAATACACTTATTATTAATTAATATATAATTAAAACAAATGAATTATATTTAATACTTATCTCACTTATCTATAAATAATTTTCAACTTTTTGCTAATAAAGGACTATTATCCTTTGAAGCTTTATGAGCACCAATTTCCTTTAACTCATAACATTTAGGTATTAAATGTAGTCTATTCTTTTTTAAAGATCTGGAAGGGTATTTTTTTAAGTATTCAATAAGTTCGAGTATATTCTCTTTATTAGAAATATATCACTTAAAGTTATTTGATGTCTTATCTATATATATAGAACCACCATAAATACTAATTAAAGGTTGTAAAATCTCACAAGTTTTTTGAGTTAAAGTAATAACTAACTGTGCGTTAGATTTATTAAGAGTTATGCTTCCATCTGCATCAAAAAAACCGGATAATCAACCATTTTCGTATATAAGTTTTTCAGGATAAAAAAGAGTTATTTTATATTTTAAGCAAATTTTGTTTAATTGCATTAATCTATAAGAATTTCTAATTCGCCCATTCACATCATGAACTAAAGCTAAAAAGCCTAGTTTATGTCGTAAACAATATCTTAATGCATTGTTACCAGATACAAGTTTTATAGAACCGCCATAAACGTTTTTAATTATATGTAATGCATGTTCATCCCTTATATCCATTGTAATTTCTAAGCTAGCATAACCTTTTTTAGTTATTGAAAAACTTCCATTACCATCTATTAAACCAGCTAATCACTGATTTCAACTTTTACTATTACCTCCAGGTTTTTCTGGGTGATTTACTCGAATATAAGATCTATAACCTTTAATTTTATAAGAAAATATAGATAACAAACGTATGGCCTCTGAAGTTCCTACTAACGAGTTAAACGCTTTGGTTACTTGCGGGTTGTTCATTTTTAAAAGAATTTTTACTTTAGAGCCCAAGTAATAGGGAGTTACACATAAAGTACCTAGTAAAATAAGCAAAATTTGCTTCCTGAATTTCTCGCTTACAGTTTGTTTTAAATAAAGATTCACATCTTTATTGGGCCACTTTGACCCTAAAAATGCATATTTAGAGTTAGCGGATCAACCCGCAAGTAATATTCCATAAGTAGATAAAGAAGACACAGCTAACATATATAATATACCTAAATTAGAGTCTAACATAGCTAGACCGGGCCCATATGGAATAACAGCATATCCTAATAATGAAAAAACTAAAGTTATAACCGGACCGATAAAAAATAATATAATGTTAGCTTGAGTAGGTGAAATATATTCTTTTAAAAGTAGTTTCAATGCATCAGCAAATGCTTGTAAAATACCATAATACCCCGTTATGTTAGGGCCAAGTCTTCTTTGCATACTTGCCATAGTTTTTCTTTCAGCTACAGTTACAAAAGCAACACTTAATAGAACAGGAATGGTAAGGATTAGTACTTCAATTAAAGATATAAACGATGATAAAATAAACATAGTATAAGTATATAATTAAGTAACTTGTATATTCTGTTAATGTAGTAATAATTAATAATCAAAAATAACAATAATAAGTTAAAATAATGATTAAAAGATTTATTTTTAATAAACAATAAATCTTTTTTATTAATAATTTGTGTTTTTTTTTTTTTTTTTATTATTTTTTTTTTTTTTTTTAATAATTTTTTTTTATTTTTTTTTAATAATTTTTTTTTTTTTTTTTTTTTTAATAATCTATTTAGATTATAATATCTAAATTAAATATACCAATTTAAGTAAACGAGTAATATACACTAATTATTTATATTAATAATTATATACCTATAAGTATTATATACCTATAAGTATTAAAAAAATATAATGTTAAGCACCTTAAAAAGCCTAAAAGAAAGCTATTAATATATTATATTGCTGTAAAAGATGGTTAAATAACTCATGTAGATAAAGATTGAAAAATACCACTGTGCTAATATAATGATCGGGGTTTTGATTATAGAAGTAAATACGTATATCATTAATTACATTATTAATATATCTCATATTTTATCTGTCTCTTAGTGAATAAAAAAATAATTAAATTTGATTTACCCTATATATATAAAATTGAGCACCGTGTATATAAATAATATACTGTATCATACGTCTAAATGGATTAAATAAAGACTGGATCATATTATATATTTGAAATACCAGCCGTAATATAGACTTCTAAATATATAAGTTTCTGTTTTGCTAAGGTTAAGTGGACTATTATAAGAGATATATCTATATATAAAGCGCAAATATACATAGATACAATTTACAATACTAGTAACAATATTATTATAACGTTAAACATTTTATCAATATAACGTATTAAAGGAAATATGTTAATAAAACATACCATTTAAATAATACCTTACAGCTGAAGACCTTTTTAGTTAAAAATTTAGATTATAAAAAACCTCTATAATTTACGTATTAAAATTAGCCATACACTAATTTTAAGTTTATTGATATTAACTATCCAAATATAAAGATTAGTACGAATATTTTTACAAATGTAACCCATATTACTTATTATACCAAAAAATAATATTAAAAGAGGTAATGCAATAAAACAACAATGTGTTATATAAAAATAACAAATCTACTTTAAACTATTACAATCAGTATATTTATAATTAGCACCTAAATATAATAATGGTTTACATATATAATAATTATGTTCTGTTAAAAAAGCAACTTTTTTAGCAGTACTAAATTTATCAAAATAAGTCTGGTTAATATAAGCTAGACTAATATATTGTTTAGGCTTAAATCCATTATCTACGTAGAATATATTTTGGATATGATCTACGGATAATAAATTTTTGATATATATGGGTAATACTACATTTGTGACATTGCAAGTGAAATATAATACTTAATAATAAAACTAAATAGCTTATGACCACCAAAGCAGGTTAAAACTGTTTCTTTTATATGTAAACTAAATAACATTTTATTTTTTTTTGAATATAGTATTTGTTGCTCTAAATAATATTTAGGGGTTAAAAATTCCGAATAACACGATTAGTATTAAAATAAATATAGATATAGTTAAGCAATTGGAGATTACTTTATTTTTTAAGACACTATACTGTAAGTTTCTATTTTTACACGTATAAGCTAATGTGTACTTAAATACATCAAAATACATTTGTTTTATTATGATTAAATAATAACTGTTCCTACTATACTAGTTAATATAGGTATTATTGTAAACTCGTACCTTCGACAGCAATTAGCTATTTATTTACAGCTCAATACGTCATACCAGCAAATGAAGCTTATTTTTATTTGTATTATTAAAAATAACACGCCTTAATAAATTATAACAACTTTAATAGGCTTTTTTACAAATTAAATTAAAAACGCACTTTGTTTATAGTCTGCCTAATAAAAAAAAAATTAAAATAAATTATTAATTTAAAGCAATAATAATAATCTAATAGCAATAATAAAGCTAATAAATCTTTAATAGCCTCTAATATACTTAATAAGAGAAAAGTAAATTAGTAATAAATGAGTTTTCTGTAATTTAAGATAACGAAACATATAATTAAAAAGTGTTTTTTAGAGATATGAAGGAATTGAACCTTATTTAAATGATTTGCAATCATTGTGTAGTACCTACTACAACATATCCCTCAACCCCCCCACCCGATTTTTAAAATTCTTTAAATAATTTTTGATTTTTTGTTTTAATTTATTAAAAATATTTAATAATTATTTATTAATTAAAATATAAATTTTAATAGAATAAAAATATTTCCCTATTTTTAAAATTCTTTAAATAATTTTGGATTTTTTCTTTACCTTGATTAAAACTATTTACTAAGTCTTTATTAATTAAATTATAATTTATAAGAGAAGAACAATCTTTATTTTTATCAGAGAAAGAAAAATAAGAATATTCTGACAAATATCTTTCTAATTTTCTTTGTGTTTCGTCATTGATAGGAGAATTAACCAAAAAGATATTTAAAGCATCAAATAAACCTGATCCTTCTTTTATAGATTTGTTATGTTCTTTATTTTTAATATTACTATTAATGTTATTATTAGAATTTATAGCCCGTGTAGAATAAAATCTTGTACCACCTATTCTGTTGTGAATATTTTTATAACTAAAACATTCTCGTTTCAAGTTATTATTTTCAGAAAGATTACCTTTTTTTATGTGATGTTTAAAGTGATTATATAAACTATTTCTTATATCTATATCAATGCAAGTTAATTTGTGGGATATTGAATTACTGCTACCTCTAGATGATTGTGGTCCTTGATTAACAACATTTTTGCTATTTAGTTTTTTAATATGTAGATTAATATTATTAATAAAAATATTTAAAATTTTTACTATAAAAATACAATAATTAGGCATAAATATAGTATCTCCAAGGTGTTTTTCTACATAATCTTTAGTAATAATTGTTCCCAATAGTTGATCAAGTTTTGCATTTATATCATCAGTTTTGATATTATTATATATATATTTATAAAAACCCTTTTCATATAATTTATATAATCATATTTTAATCCGCTACACAGTAGTGATGACATAGTATCTATATTATTAACCAAACTATTTTTTTTCATAATATCTAATATTAATAAAAACTTATGTATTTCATCATAAGTTATAAAATTTTCTTTAACCATCCCTTGACTAAAACTACTAGTATTGTTAAATAAATATAATGTTTCATCTGTTTTTAATTAACAATCTATTATACTAAGATAATTTCCAAATTCACTTTCACTCAAAGTACCTTTCATAGATTCTTTAGTTCTGAAATATACGGATGAAAATTCAGTAAGCATAGCAGGATAATAGATATAGTTATATACTAATACATTACTATTTAAAACACTAAACATAACTAAATATACACCATCAGGGTTATCATTATCATTACTTGCATTTTTTAATGTTGTTAAATCATTATAAATATCAAATTTGTGATTGATCGCTCTTCTTTCAAAATACTCCTCAAGGTTATTTTTACGCCTTTTAGCTTCTTTAAAACTTGGTGGAAAGTGCGTTAAATAATATTAAAAATCACCAGTTCAATAACATGCTAGTAAACTTATTTTATATTTTATTAAAAAATTATGTACTTCCTCTAAACTTAGTCTCTCTGTTAATTTATATATTTTCTGTGTATCATTTGAATCAATTGCTTCATTTATTAATTTTTCTTTTTCATCAACACCTATAATTGTGGATAATTCATTATTTTCTGATATCATATTTTATTTATTTTTTTTTTTATTATTTTTATTTATTTACAAAGTACTAGATTTATTATTTTTTTTTTTATTAATTATAAGTAAAATATATTGCTATATATTTATTATAATAAAGTTATAATTATAATAACTAACTATTATTCAAATAATAAAGGAGCTAGATAAACCTGCATAGTAGACAAAAAAGAAATAAATAAAAGATATAGTATATTATTAAACTATATCTTTCTATAGTATTTATAGTTAATTTGTTACCTAGGTCACATTATCAAAATAAATAAAAAAAATAATGATTAAATTACCTATTATTAAAATAATAATTGATAATGTGACCAAAAATGCTTAGATTCGAACTAATAAATTAAAGTTTGAAGCTTTAAATTTTACCAATTAAACTACACTTTTTAACTTATTAAATGAAATTTAATTTATATTTATATTTATATGGATTTATAAATCCATAACTGTGCTAAAAATTTATTTTTCTACTACACAAAATTGGTATTCTGGCGCATATATAATATTAAGAAATAATATGCAACAAAAAAAAAATCTGCAGATGAAATATCCCCTCCACAGCAAGTAAAAAAAAAAAAAAGACAAAAAGAGCGTGTGTACCCTCTCCCTCCCCTATTTTTTTTTTTTTTCCACTATTATATTATACGTCGCTGGCTGTAAAAATTATACGTCCATTGATGTTCGCATACGGCCTTTTAATAATTATGTTAATTAATTAATTAATACTTCTAATTATAATAATTAATATATGTTATTATTAAGACACATATAATAGTAATAAAAAGGGCCATCATTAAATAAAGATAAACAAGTCTTTTACGTAAATGAAAAAAAAGGAATAAAATTGCATATAAAAATAATTCTACCTTTAAAAATAATTGCCTAAAACCCCAAATATGGTGAGACTAGTTGTTTATTATGAAGATTAAGTGCTTATCTACCCAATTCAGATGTTAAATAAAAAATAATATAATTACTAAGCCGTATATAGTAATAGTGTAAAAACTTACAACGTAAAGACATAATATTAATAATATTTATGCCTCAAATAGTAAAAATAATAAAGCAAATATAAAAAATGATATTCTAAAATATGTTCTATTATGATCTAAAAAGTTAGTAATAACCCCACCCTTGTACACTATTATTTCTGGTAATGGCTTACTATATAATACTCATTGTAAAAAACAATATGCTTTAATCAATAAAGATATGAGATAATCGATATTTGTAGAATGTATGGTTAATATTTATATGCAATATCCCCAGCTTTTAATTCTCAGCAAAGGTAAATCTAACAGTTTATAAGTAGTATTTTTTTTTTTCTTTCTATCTAAGACTTGAACTTAGATCTAAATATTAGAAGTATCCTGCTCTACCATTAAGCTAATAGAAATTACCATATTAAAAATAGCTTAAAAATAATTATAAGAGTAATATATATTAAAAATAATTTAGCATTCGTTCCATTATAATATAAAAATACATTAAACCTATTTATTTATATTTTATTATATTATATAATAAAATCTTTTTTTTTACAACGTGAATAAGAGTTGAACTTATACTAATTATGGCCGTAGCACAATGCTTTACCAATTAAGCTACCACGTTTTTATTTATATATAATTTATATGTAATTATTACCCTAAAAAGCTACTGTTATCATTATCTTATAAAGTTGGACTAAGCTGCCCATAATGTAGCTTTACATTATTTAATACTTTATAAATATAACACTATAAAGCTTTTATTGTATTGGTTGAGTTTTCTTTGTCGTAGTTTGGTGTAATATAACTAACATTTTCTCAAGTCAATTCCATATCGTTCGTATTTTGCAACTCTATAGTTTGGGTACTTTTTCCATACAGTTGTTATGTACTTTTTGTAAATTTATTTTTTTTTACTGCTTTATGTAGAGAATTTTATGCGTGTTTCTTTTTTTTATTTTGCATATTTTAGGTTTTAATATATAAAGTTATTTTCTTATTATGTTTTTCTTAGAATGAGCTTAGCTATTGAACTTAATCAAATCCCATTACAAATTATTACAGTTTATTAATACAAACAGTAACTTTGTTTATAATAGTTTTATTAATATTTTAATTATTTAGTTTAATTAAATTTATTTTTACTTATTATCCTTATTGGGTGATTTATTTTTAAATAGATCACCTGATTTTTTTTTTTTTACATAAAAAATAAGAATAATACTCCAGAACATCATTTAAACTTGATTTAGTTAGATTTAATTTTTTAGCTAAAGCGCTATTAAGATAAAAAATTAAGATGTTGATATACATCACATGGAGCATCTAACTGAACGGGTAGATATCTTTCAAAATATAAATTGTAATAATCACATATTAAATTCAAAACAAAAAACTAAATATCGTAATTTTTATAAGCTTTATGTAATAAAATACCATTTCTAAAATTAATAACATCCGCTTTATTTTCATCAATTCATTTTATACGATCATTCCAAGATTTCTTCTATATTTTATTACCAAAACAATTAGCTCCAAAAGCTTTTAAAACCTTGCTAGAATTAATATCACTTTTAGATATTTTTTTTTCACCCTCACTAAACAATAATAAATATTTAGATAATTCATTAGATTGATAGTGTAGGTATTCACTAAAACAGTACATTACTTCTATTATCTATCCTTACAGGTAAATAAAATTCATGTATCTTAGAAAAGATTTTACTTAAACCTAAAACATTTTCTGGTAATTATAATTTACTATAATAACTTTACAACTCTACATACTCATATTTATTCCATTTGGCTTTAAATAATAAAGGGGTGTGTATAACAACGGTCTATTAATAAATTATAATTATAACCTTAATTTAGAATAATCTAATACTTGTTTATTAATTTTATATCCAACAAAATTCATATTATTTACTAAATCATAAATTACATTTTTATATTTTATTGTAGATGGTTACTTTAATTATAATTTATCTATAATATTATTACAATACATTTCGTCATTTAACAGATACCACCTAATTTGCCTATATTATCCTTATCTCTATAGTATTTTTGAGATTTAACTATTATAGGTATTATTAAAGGTAAATTTATTAATTTATTATGCTTTTTATCAATGCAATCCCTAATAGCAATGGAAGGCACTACAGTATTTTTTGAGTCCTTGTTGTTCCGAACTAAATGAATATTTATTAAATTCGCATACCTCATTTAATGTATAACAATACTGTTTATTTCACCTTTAAGAATAGTATGGTTATATTCATCAATTAGTTATTTATTATCATATCTTAAGGATTACATTATATATATGTTATATATATAATACCCTTTTTTCTTCAACCCTGCTTTTCTAATATAACTAATAATATGTTTAATTCTCGTAATTAATATATATAGTTATTAAGAAACATATAATAATAAAAATGCCATCATAAGAGCAAATAACCCAGTAGCTTCGGCGAAGGCAAATCCTAAAATTGCATATGAAAATAATTGCCCTCTTAATGAAGGGTTTCTGGATACCCCTATAATAAGGCAACCAAAAACCACTCCAATACCTACTCCAGCTCCAATTAGACCTGTTGTGGCTATACCTGTACCAATAATTCTTGCCGCTTGTATCATTTTTTTTATCTCATAAGGAAAGGTAACCATTTCATCTCATTTATAAAAAAAGGCCAGGGGAAATGGAATAAACTGGGCGAGCACCTATAGCGTATATAAATTTGCTATATTAATAAACTTATTGAACAAAAGAAAAACCAAAACAAACTAAATATAATTTTAAATTTTATAAAATATTTGTTAGTAAATCTAATTAGTATCCATAAAGTTACTAGTCTAAAGGAATATATATGTAATTTAATTGCATAAAAAAAGTAATATTAAAGAATATAAGTATAAGTTAATAGTTTATACATGGTTTTTTTTTATACAAGAGGCGGATATAAATATTAAATGTATCCTGCTCTACCATTAAGCTAATAAAAAGTTTCTATGTTAAAAATATCATATAAATAGTTATAAAAGTAATATATTTTTAAGTAATTTATTAATTAATTTAATAATATTAAAACACATTAAAATATTTGTTTATTGATATTATATTATATAACCAAATAATAGTTTTTATAACGTGAATAAGAGTTGAACTTATACTAATTATGGCCATATCACAATGCTTTACCTATTAAGCTATCACGTTTTTATTTATATATTATAATATATTTATTTTAACTATTTTTTAGACCCCATCTTAATATGTAATAGAAAATATAAAACAAATGTTATCATGTCCAACTTATATGTTTCCTCAAAAAGAGATCTAAGGTTAATAAAATTTTGCGTATTAATTAATAATTCCTGATTATTTACATCTAGATCAAATATCTCACTATTATTTAAAGATTCATATAACTCGGGAATTTGTTCGATAATTCTTGTAAAGTGATTATTTAAAAGAATCATGTCGTCCCTTTTATATATATATGAGATTCCCTTATTAAATCTTTAACAGAATTATAAAGATTATCTTCACCATAAAATGTAATAAATACACCAACTCAAACTTCAACCGTTCAAAATTAAAATTTTAATTTATTAATATTCTCAATTAATTCTTTAATATATTTTTTTTTTTTATTTTTTATTTTTTTTTTTATTTAGAAATATCTCTAACATCTAAATCTATAGGTATAATATCAGCTTCCTCAATCTACTTTATTAACTTATCAAATTAAGTTACTATATCTGCTTTACGAATTTCTAAATTAATTACAGAAGGCTTTATATATTTAGATTGGATATGTTTTCTTAATTCCTTACGTCTAGTTTTAAAGAATTTTCTATAAATAAAATTTAGTGCTAATCATAATATATTAAAAAAACAGTTCTCTCTCCTTGCTTATTTCTATATATTTTATATAATGACAAAGGAACTTTATTTGTAAAACATAGAATTATACTAACTATTATACCAATAATGGTAACAAGACTCGCTAATGAAAACAGTGCAGTATATATTACTGGCAAACTACTGGGATCAAGCCTATCACTAATAATGTTAGAAAATCCTAACCTACCTAATAAATTAGATAATATTTCATTACTTGGTAAATCATTAGAAATAATATAAATCCCTCTAACAGTAATATTATCTCCCAAATTTAATGTTGGATTGTTTATAATATCTAAATTACCAATAGGACTCGTTATAAAACTATTCAAATCAGCACCAGGATTTACTCTAATAAATTCTCTATCATATCCTAAAAACTCCCATAAATTTCTACCTGGGTTATAAACAACCCAGTGATTAAACTGATCTATAAGATGACATGCGTCAAAACCACCACCATTAAATATAAAATCCACCACTTGTGAGTACAAATTTCTAAAACAAACACTCACTCACACTTTCTGTAACAGATTAATCAAACAAAGGATTAGAAGATAGATAATCATTAGAATATGAATACTCCACCAACGAATCATTAGAATGTGAAGAATCACCCGATGAATTATTAGAAGATATCTAATCATTAGAATATAAATAATCATTAGAAAATGAATAAGGTCTACGATCTCTCTCTACTAATTCTGGAACAACATACGAGTCACTAGAAGATGTAGAATAATCAGAAGATGGAGAATCCAACTGTAAATCATGAATAGAGTTAAAGTATAAACGCTTAAAAAATTAACCCTAAAATTATAAATACAGATGTTTAAAAAACATTTTTAACAGTAAAATTCTTACCAGAAAAAATATAAGATCATATATAACTTTATAAAGATAAACCACTAGATTATTTTAATAAGTTATCTTTTAACTTATAATTAAGACAAAATAAACCAGTTAATACTAATATTAATAAACCATTATCGAAAATACTTAAATAAGGTATAAAAATATAAAAGATTAAACCAATTAATATATATAATGCATAAGATGTAATAACCCCAGTATCTAACTTACTAATGTTACTACTTAACTTAACTAAAACCAATTCTAAGCCATATGGTCCTAATAATTCTATAGAACCTTTATCTAAAACTTTCGTAGTTTGTCCACCTCACTTAAGTACCATATTAATAATATATTTGTTATAAAATAATTCTATATAGAATCGTTGATTAAAAAAGCTAAATATATTATAACCATATCTAGTAGATTTAAAGTAAATAAGTAATTTAGGTGAATACTCCAATAATATTATAGAAATTAAACTTAGTGATATAGTAAAGAACAAAGGTAAAAGTTTAAATAAAATAGGTACAGCAAATTCAGTATCTAAAATTATTTCATGTTTAGCATGAATAAACAAACTATTATCTGCAAAAAACCCAGAACCTAAACCAATAAAAATGTCTTTACTAATATACCCAAAAAATATAGAGAATATTGCTAGTATTATTAAAGGTAAGCTCATAAATATATTACCTTCATGAGCATTATTATAATTAACTAAAGGTCCATTAGGATTAGTTAAAAAAGTTAAATATAATACTTTAACTGAATATAAAGTAGTAAACATAGCACCTATAGTAGCTATAAAATATACAACCGTAGCAGAGAAACTAAAAGTACCATATGCAGATTCTAGTATAAAATCTTTACTATAGAATCCAGTCATAAAAGGGAAAGCTACTAAACTTAGAGAAGCTATCAACATAACTGAATAAGTTAATGGTAAAAATACTATAAGTCCTCCATACTTTCTGAAGTCTTGATTATCCGCTACTGCATGTATTACAGCTCCAGCACCTAAGAATAAAAGTCCTTTGTAAAAGGCATGATTAATTAGATGAAATAAAGCTATATTATATGATGATAAACCTACTGCAATAAACATCATTCCCAATTGCTAATTATTTAATAAAAAATAACTTGGACCATTTCTTTACTAATCTTTAAATTTCTCTCATCTATCTATGTATGAAACTCAAGCATTTAACTTATTAACGTCACATATATTATTTTGGTTATTATACATTCGTAAATCGTAAAAACTTTTTATAAGCTTTATTCTTTTAGCTTTTTCTGTCTTTAAGGGGTATTTACTAAAGTAGTTGTCTATAAGTGAGAACAATTCACTTTTTCTATAAATAACATATTTAAATGCTTCTATTTTAGGGCTTAGTATATCTATTCTACCTCCATATAAGCTAATCAGAGGCTCTAATAAAAACCTATTTTTTTGAGTAATACTTATAAATATCTGACACGATTTTTCATTGAGATATACAGAACCATCGCTATCTATAAGACCGCTTAATCAGCCATTATTATATGTTAAAGGTTTAGGATAAATTAAATCTATACTGTTTTTAGTACATAATTTATTAATTTGTAAAAGACGAATGGGATTTCTGACTAAGCCATTAATGTCATTTATTAAACATATTAAACCTTTTTTGTTACGTAATTTATATTTTAAGGCTTTAGCTCCTGAAACTTCTTTTATAGATCCGCCGTATTTATGTTTTATTTCATATAATGCCTTTTTATCTCGAACATCCATACATATTTCACAACTCATATACCCTTTTTTAGTTAGAATAAAATAACCATCACCGTCTATTAGACCAGATAACCACTCATTAAATTTTAATGAACAGGGATCTGAAGTATAATACTTTTTATGTAAAGTATTTGCTGAATTAATTAATGGATTTGCATTTATTTCATATATTGTCTGCAATATCGGTTCACTTTTAGTCCTCGATAGCAGCCAGCTAGATAAATTTAAACTTAAAGATTTTAAGTTAAAAAAGATTAATATCAAACGTATGGCCTCTGAGATTCCTACTAACTTTCTTATAACTATAACCTCTGGTTTTTCAAACATAATATTATGAAGCCACATAGTGGTAAACCAATTATAAAGGTTATAACTAATGTGATAAATATCACGAGCTTTGGTTATCTGCGAATTGATTATTGTTACAATAATTTCTACGCATATAGTTTGATGCCTGAATTTAAAAAATTCTCGAGCCAATTGACTCATTGTGGAATAAGCTATTACTTTTTTTATATCCTGTTGAAATAAACCTATTAAAGAGCTAAATATAGTAGTAAAAGCTCCTATTCATAAACACAATATTAAAACTGTTGAACTATATTCTATTAATGGAGAAGTTCTCATTAATAAATATACACCAGCAGTAACCATAGTGGCAGCGTGTATTAGAGCAGAAACTGGTGTTGGCAAATATGTTGGTATCTAGTATATATTAACTAGAAACGCTCAGTTACTTAAACAACTGTTCGGGCTATATCTTCATTTATATTATCTAATCTGTTAAGGTTTTTATTGTATCTTTTAATAGTGATTATACCTTTTTCAGTAAGATGTTTTTTATCCATTATTAGTTTATACAGTTTATTTCAATTGAAATAAACTATGGACTTTTTTGTTTTTAAAGGATGAGTGTAAAAATATTTTATAACTAAAGATAACTTAGTAGTATTAACTGTGATGTTATAACCAGCATAACTTTTAATATAATGTGTTTTACCGTTTAACAAATCACCTAAATATTTAATTTATTAAAAATTACCTTTTTGTGATAATATATATCTTAATCTAACTAAATTTCCATTTTATTTTTTTTTAATGTATTAGATCTTTCTATTATAGAACATGTAAAACAACCTTCGGCATCTGTGAACCCACATAATCAAGAATCATGTAAATCAGGCTTATAAAAACTATCCAGATAGATTATGTTTTGTTTATATGCCTTATTATAAGCAATTATAAATGATCTAAATTGAGTCTTTCTAGTCTGCAAATAAATATTACCATTAAATATAGATATTATTTTTAATAATCCTTGTTGGTCCCTTATTCTAAAACAATGAGTTTTATTATTTAGGTCTTGAAGTCTTACAATAACTAAACCTAAGTTTTTTTTTAATAAAAAACAAAACTTGGGCATCTAAACTTGATTGAGTAATTTTTAATTCTAAATAACCATTTTTATTTACAATAAATGAACCATCTCCTTCGTGAGTCCTATAAATCAATATTAAAAAACATTATCTTTTAATATAAACGCTTCACGTGTAGTCTCTGAGGAACCTTTATATTTTGTAATAACGGAGTGCTTCGCTACAAAAAATCTTAGAAAGTTTCCTGCGTATTGTCCCTGTTATTGGATTTTTCCTAGCAAGAAACATCTTTCTAGTGGACCAATAATTAAAGCAGGATGTTCACGCATATAGTGAAGTTTAAGGAAAGCCCTAAAAACAAATCGTTCTAATTTTTTATACCTATTTTATATACCATTTCAGGTATTAAATGAGGAGCTACTAGTTTTTTTAGTTGTTCCATACTTAATCTACTTATACTAATTCTTCAAACCACATTATCACTTATATTGCTACGCTTATTAATTGTAGCTTTTATTGCAAATTTATCACCTAAAACTTTTGTTAAGATTAAAACTTCTTTTTTAGTAAAATTATCTGTACATATTTTTACAGAACCATTAGCAAAGTAACCATCTCCCATGATTCAATGAGCTAAAGCAAGAGGAGTTAATAACTCTTCTATATTTAAAGGTAAAATTTTTATATGTTTTCCTTCTATTTCTTTGTATCATGTATCATATAACTGAGTTATACTAAGTAAACGTTTAGTAGAAAATCAATATTGTGTAGCTTGTTTACCAGTGGTATTAGTATTTGGCCAAGCCGTAGGTTCAGATTCAGTACAAATAAAAGCTAAAGCATTATATTTCAAATATCTAACGTAATGTAATATTTTAGATGAAAATGTAAATTCTAGTCTAGCATTTATTTGTGGAGCCTTTATAGGATCATAGTTCAAATGACCATCTCCTAATAATTCTCCAGTTACTATTTCTCATATTCTGGTCGGAATAACTCATTTGGATAATTGTTGTTTTCTTAAACTAACAGAACTAAATATTCATTTGTTGTCAAATAACTTATCCGCATCTAGATAAGCTGCAACAGTGCTACGATTAATTTGCAAAATATTAGCACACTCAGCTTTGGTTCTGAAGGGAGCACCAAGTATTAATGATAAATTTTTTATATCATAGACCCATATAAGAGCTTTTTTAGTACTAGTGATATGTAAACCTATTTTTCTTGCACAGCGCGTAGTATGAATATTTTTAGTATAAGTTTTGCTTAAACCTTGCGTTATAAATAAAATATAAAGTATTATAATTGATATGTTTAATATTTTTGTTAAACCTTCCCAAAGCTCACGGTGTATAAGGTTTAAACCTGTTCTATGTAACTTTCCTCCGATTACACCTGTCAAATAAATAGAGCTTCCGACTGTACATTCAGCATCATTTCAGACACCCCGTTGTGACCCAGTCTGTAGCGATACATTAAAATACCGACGGTCTTGACTACGGAACGTCTTGACCGTTTTCACCATAGTTGCTTTTAAGTCCAGAAGTGTCTGGATTCTCCATATTTACGAATTATATTTGGTTTAATCCTTGTTATAACTCTGATATGGTTCTACGACCTAACCTTAACATAAGTAATTAGTTACTGTTATAGGGCCGTTTACGACATTTTTCATAGAAGGGTATCGCCATAGGTAATCAAACGTGAAGACCAATTTGAGAACTTTTAGCCATTGCACCGATTAGTAAACAAATACCAATAATCGTAATTATATTTTCATTAATATAAGGAGAAAGTGCAAAAACTGTACTATAATCTATGTTCAAAATATATATAGTGTTTCCACTATATTCGGACTATATCTTCACCCTGTACATTCTACGGGGGTATAACGTGTAGTCTCTGAGAAACCTAGCCAAAATTATGTATATTATGGTTTGTTTCCTGCGGATTGTCCATTCTCATTTATCTAATTTAACTTAAATAAAATCTATTCTTTTAATGTTTATGGTCTGAGTACACTCTATTTTGTGTGAAGTTTCCACAATATCCTATAAAAAGACTTTAGAAGTTTCCCGCATATAGTTATATAATAAGGGTAATATTACTATTACCCACGGCAACATTAAAATGTTAAAGAATCCAGATGTGAAAAATTGTATACTTTACGTTTACTATTAAATTTATTTTTTATAGCTTTTATCTCATTTAGATCTTTTTTATTTAAAGAAATTCCTCTATGAATATCTTGAACTTTACATCAATCTTTATAGGCTAGATACTTAGAACTATATAAAGGGAAACGAGAAAAAGAATTACGAACTATATCATGACTTTTTCAGTTGTGAGATATAGCCATAAAAGAGTAATACACTTTGTAATCTACAGTTCTAGTTCTAGTATAGAGATTTACAGTAAAGAATTCCGTTATTTTAGTCATAATACTAAAATAACTAGCTCCTCCTTGGTCTACGGTAACACATCTGGAATAATTTTGGTTAACTTCTATACGAAAAAAAGTTTGAACACTAGTTTTTACAACTTTATTATTATTTTTACGGTCATATACAGTAATAGAGAAATTACCGTCAGCATCGGTAAAACCCGCCAATCAACTGTTACTATCCATAGATGAACTATCTACATCTAAACACGGAATAAAACTTTTATCTTTTTCATTTATTCAAGAGATAGCTCACCACTTTGTGGATGCAAAGCTTCTATTTTAGGTGTACGCATACGACCATTAATTAGATGAATTATTTTTAACACTACTTCTTTAGCTAAAACCTGTAGCAATACATGCCCTCATTTAGATCTATCAATTACTTTGCCTACTTTCAATTCATAAGATAGCTTATCTGCTAAAGGTCTATCATTAATATTGAAAACAATAATAATTTTGGGACGATATATTTTAGATTTCTAATTTGTATCGTGCACAGCGATGTGACCATCAGCCTCAATTAATCCCGCCAGATATGAACCCATTATATAATGAGCTGATGAACAAGAGTTACATGAATAGTGTATTAATTGTCTGTAAACTAAAAAACGGTTATTAGAATTAAATTTAACCTTTTTGTAGCGAAGCACTCCTTTAAACATTTTTTTGTTTTTTCACCAAAAGATCATAGTATAGCAAACATACCTATAGTTAAAAAGCAATCACCCACTCTATTAGTTAAAAATGCAGATATGGAGCTTTGATTTGCAGCTATTCTAGTAAATCAGAAATTTACTAAAAGATAGGAGCAAACTCCTACGCCTTCTCATCCAACAAACATTAGTAAGAAGTTATTCGCAGTTACAAGAATTATCATCATAAATGTAAATAAACTTAAATAACTAAAAAATCTTTGATTGTGAGGATCATGACTCATATATCCTATAGAGTAAATATGCACCAAAGAAGAAACTATTAAAACAGGTATTAACATAGAAACCGTTAGAGAGTCAAAATTAAACCCTCATGATATATTTAGGGATTCAGAATCTATTCATCTGAACAACTCTAAAGATACTGGAATGCTATTTAAACCTACTTCAAAAAACACAAAAATGCTTAAGATTGTGGTTATTACTACGGATACACATGTGATTAATTGTGCTCCTGTAACTCCAACTTTTCTACCAAAAAAGCCGGAAACTATTGATCCTAATAATGGTAAAACTATTATAGCTAAATACATTATTTATACTCTATCGCAATACTACCTCTCAATCTATAAAAAGCCACTAATATCGCTAAACCTATTGCAGATTCTGCTCCAGCTACGGATATTATATATATTGCATATGTTTGTCCTAATATATCATCAAAGCTAATGGAACTTACAACTATCAAAAACGTAACAGCTAAAAGCATTATTTCTATAGAAATAAGCATTAAAATTATATTTTTTTTGTTTAATACAAATCCTAAGATTCCTATTAAAAATAAAAATAGTGATATATTCATAAAATTTATATGTGACTTTATATTAAATAAAATATTTTTTTTTTATTATATGTGTAATAAAGCTTACATATATCCCATTGGGGGGTTAATGAGCACACATTTCTATGGTATATGATAAAGCATCATGGAAAACCATCAAAATATAGCTAAAAAAAATAAAGCTTCTGAGACTATAAATAAAGCAACTCCCATATTTAAACCTCTTTGTACAGCCAATGTATGATTACCTAAATAAGTACCTTCCGAGATTATATCTCTAAATCATAATGACATACATAATACTAAACCTAACAATGCTATAAATAATAGAACATTTAATCCTAAAATTTCTAAATAAATGGTAATAGAACAAACTTCTTTAGAACAATAACGTTAAATAAAATAAAATGGAGCTAAAAAGTAAAATATTAATATAGTTGCTCAAACAGTTAAATATGATCCTTTGTTTTTTTTACAAATATATGCAAATTATCTAACACCTAAACATAATAATACCATCTTACAGTTAAATATGATCTGATTATAATAGTTTAATTATTGTTATTATTGTCATTTTCATTTGGATTCTCCTGAGAATTCTCTGTTTGTGTGTCTCTCTCTCTATCCAGCCCCTCAACGTACTCCTTTTGACGTTGATATTCAGTTTCAAGACCTTGAAGACCTTTAATATCATCTTCTCTATCTTCTACTAAATGCTGTAATACAATTACGTCAATAGCACGAGATTCCTCGTATTCTACTGGCACAGTTTTAGAAGTTAAAATGAATATTTCTCAGGTCAAATCATCTATTTCACCACGCAATCTCTTTATTTCATTTTCCTTCTCTTCTTCAGAAAGATTTAATTCTCATATTTTTTTACCTTCTCCCTCTTCTACATTTGTACTAGAACCTGTAGGAGAATTAGCATTAATTTCTGTGGATTGTCCACCGACGTTATCTGGATTACCCTCCATCATGTAATTAATAGCAAATATTTCATGTAAAAATTGATCAAATAAATTTGATCAAGCATAAACTGAGCATATTGTTAATACTTTAGTAGAAAATAAAAAAATAAATAATAGAGAGATAGGATTTATAGTGATTAATACCATACGGTATAGCAAATACAACTCCCACTGTTGTAATGAAAAAAAATTCTTCTTGTAACCGGTTTTAAGACTCGACGCTAATATAATAACCATAAATACAGTTATAATAGCTAACGTAATATTGTTCATACCAGCTCAATTTAAATTTCAAAATACCCATTTAAGACCTACACCAGCTCCAATTAGAACTGTTGTGGCTATACCTGTACCAATAATTCTTGCCGCTTGTATCATTTTTTTTTATCTCATAAGGAAAGGTAACCATTCCATCTCATTTATAAAAAAAGGCCAGGGGAAATCCAGTAAACTGGGGCGAGCACCTATAGCGTATAGTAGTTATTCATAATTATTTTTTTTTTTTTTTATTTTTATATATTTACAAAGTACTAGACTTTATTATTTTTTTTTTTTTTAATTATAAGCAAAATATATTGTTATATTTATTATAATTAAATTATATTTATAATAATTAATTATTTTTCAAATAATAAAGGAACTAGATAAACCCATATATGACATTATAAAACTTATTTAGTATTTAACCCTTATATAATAATAAACCACTAATTATTATTATTACTACTTGTAATATAGTAACAGAATTACAAGAGGGTAGTATCTTATATAGAAAAAAAAAAACCCCCAAAAAAAATAGTATAACCTCCAGCTGGCTTAAGTTTTCTGCTACCCATTTAATCGATGTAATAAAAACTTTACCGTAATTACCTATTCTTACTATAGGTTTATAAGGAGTATGACGTACAACAACATATGAAAAAGTATTATCTATTTGTTGTGTTAAACCTGTTTGTATTATGCAGTACTTGTATTGTATGAATATATATAAGCCAGTTTTTGTTATTGCAAATGGATCCAAATAAATGCCAAGTTTAGGCTTGTTATTTCAGAATTATATTACACTATGTAAACATATATCTATATTTATAAATATAATATTATATATACATATACATATATAAAAAATATAAGATTTATTTTCTCTTAGAGACCAAAATTTTTATCTTTATACATTAAAAATTACTACTGTATATTCACCCATATGGCTGTGGACTTTCCTATTAATTAATTAGTTAATTAATTAATTTATTTATTATACTGATATAATAAAGCAAAATGTACATATCACATATATTATAAATTACAAACAATTAAAAAATAAATAGAAAAAATAATATAAACAATAAATAAAAGTAATAAACATTAATTATTTAGAAGGTAAATATAATATTTATCTACTATAATTAGTATGACTTTTACGTGTAAAAATTATATTTTGATTAGTACAATTAAAATTTTTTATTAAAAACTATTTATATACACTTATGCAAAAAATAATTTATAATTAGCTAACTAAATTTGTAATTATCTACTTAATAGTATTATAAGATATCGCATAATATATAATAAAAAAAAGAAAATAAATAAAATAATATTATATTTTATTTTTTGTTATATAATATTAGGTGTAGAATAAATTAAACTTGTAACTGAATAATGTAAACCATCTAACACAGGAGCAGGATATATACCTAATACAACAGTGAAAAGCACGAGAGTTAACAAAATAAAAAATTCACGCTTATTTAAATCAGATATATTTAAATTAAAGAACCTAGAATATGACCCTGCAAATGCAATTCTATTAAACATATATATAGTATAAGCCGCGGAAAAAATAATAGATGAGCTAGCAAATACACCTAGAATAGGCGATCTTTCAAATACACCATATAATGACAAAAATTCACCTAAGAAATTTAAAGTTAGCGGTACACCACAGTTACCTAAACATAATATAAAAAATAATATAGAAAATAAAGGCATTATTTGAGTTAACCCTCTAAAGAATGTTATTAATCTTGTAGAAGATCTATCATATAATACACCACCTGCACATATAAATAAACCAGAAGAAACAAAACCATGAGCTAAACCAAGTAGTATAGAACCTTCAATTCCTTGTATTACATTACTAAATACACTTAATAAGTAAACAGCCGCATGAGATACTGATGAATATGCTATAAGTTCTTTAACATCAATAGTTCTTAATGTACTAAAACTAGCATATATGATAGTAATTACTCCAATTAAATATACTAAATATGTATAATTTAGGCTGGCTTTAGGTAGCAAAGGTAAAATAAGTCTCATAATACCATATAAACTTAGTTTTAAAACTATTGCAGCTAAAACAATACTACCGGCTAATGGAGATTCCACGTGGGCTTTTAAAAGCCAAGTATTTAAGAAAATAGTGGGTGTTTTTACTGCAAAAGCTATAAATATACCATAAAATAATAATAATTGAGTTAAAAATTTAAAATTGTTTTTGTATAAAGCATCATAATCTGTATTACCCATTATAGATGACATAGTTAATAAAGATAATAATAGGAATAAGGATCCTAAAAGTGTGTATAAAAATAAATAAAAACTTGCTCTTACTCTATTTTTAGATCCATAAAGACCTATTAATATAAATAGAGGGGGCAAAATACTTTCAAAAAATATATAAAATAATAAAATATCTAATACTAAAAAAACTGCTAAAAGTAGTATTTCAAGTAATAATATTATTATAACAAAACATCTTATTTCTTTGTTTATTGAATTTCAATTTGACAATAAACTTATAGGTGTAATTATAGTTGTTAATAATACAAAATATATAGATAAACCATCTATACCTAAGTAAAAATCAAAGTAACTTACTTCATGATATTCTTGTACAAATTGAAATTGTTTACTACTAAAATCAAATAGAATAAAAATTATAAAAGATATTATAAGATTTATTGTTGATATTGTTAAAGCTGTAAATTTAATACGTTTTATATTTAAGTATGATAGATCATAAGATATACCTGTGGATATTATAAATATACCCATTAAAGGTGTAAGTAATAAAAGTAAAAGTAACATAATCAGTTTAATGTATTTAATATAATCTAATATAGATATATTGACAGAGGTACCACTTATAAATGTAACACCACACATATCTATGTGGTAAAGTAAAGTAAAGTAAAGTATAGTAAAATAAAGTATAGTATAGTATAGTAAAATAAAGTATAGTATAACAAAAGAAAAGAAACTAAAATAAATAATAATAAAAAAAATATATTAATTGTATTGCTTCAAATTATTAAGTTTAATAATGTTGCCTTTGTTACATCTGAAAAATAATGGTACCTACTACTTTAATAAGAATTTATTTATTATATTATTACATAATTTATTTTTTTATTATAACCCTAAAAAACCAGAAGCCACGCCTTTAAAGTGAATCGAACACTTATAACGATATTAACAGTATCACACTCTACCATTGAGCTATAAAGGCTATTACTAATTAAAATTTAATTTAAAGCTCATTTATTAATTAATAAGTAAAATAAATAAATAAATAAATAATTAACTAACTAACTATAAATAATACTATAAGAAATAAGTGATTTGAACACTTAACCCTCCGTGTGTAAAACGGAAACTCTACCATTGAGTTAATTTCTTTTATTATTTTTTTTTTTATTAATAGCTTAATAATCTTAATTAAATAAAGAACCTACTTACTAACTAACTAACTAAATAAAATAACTGTTTAATAAATATTATTACACACTCCTAGTATAAATCCATTTAAGCTTATATTATCTTATATAATAAACAAAGTAAGTAGCAGCATAACCAGGGGAGAAAATCGAATTCTCATTATTAATGCATGAAATTAATGTTCTAACCTATTGAACTACCCTGGCGGCCTTACATAAAAACTCCATTTAATCCCTTTAAACTAGTTTTATCTAATTCGTATATAAGTAATTGTAGAGCAAATACTTCGTGGATATCATAATTATAATTAATACTAGACAGTTCCAACCTTAACAGTATTTTATCATATAAAGTTTTAATTGGTTTTTCAGAATTATCTATATAAAAGAACAAACCATCTTGATTTACTAACATTCTTAAATATCCATCACCATAACAAATTATTATTAATATAGAATACTTAGTATTAACTTTTTTTTTTTTTTATTATAAAACAAATGAATCAAACTTATATATATTTATATAAAAAAAAAATTAGGCTTTTTTTGGTTATGCGAGTCTCCATACTGAGTATTTGTTTTTATTTGTTAATATATTACTCATAAAAAGCGCTTAAATTAGTACTAAGAATTTAAAGTTTGAAGCTTTATATTTTACCATTAAATCACACTCTTCTTTTTTCACGGGATATATAGATTTTTAATTTAAATATACATCTATTTTTCCTATTTGTCTACAACTAAATTTATATCAGGGGCTGAAGGCGAACGAATTTTTAAATAATGCATATAAATAGTATAATATAGTAGTGTAGTTTTGCATATTAAATAATATAAATAAAGGGAGGATACTCTGATTTGAACAGAGAACGTACTGAGCCACATACAGTTGTTCTACCAGTTGAACTATATCCACCTATGTGTGATAAACTAATAATTTAGGTTATTACAAGTATAATTAGTGCTAGTTAAATCTAAAATGTATTATGTTGAAGTGATTCGAACACTTAATAATAAATACCAAAAATTTACGACTTACCTATTAGTCAACAACATAGCTAATTTGTTTAATGCAATATATGTAATATATTTATTAAATATAAAAAAGTATTAAATAAGCAAAAAAAAGATAATAAAAGTTTACGTATAAATAACTATTATGTTTTATTTTTTAATAAGGTAGATCCGAGTTGAACGGATAAGATATTTAAATCAAATAGTCCTAAGCTATTCATGTCTACCAATTCCATCACTACCTTTATTTAACATAAACTAAAAATATATATAAAAGAAAAAAAAAATTATACAAATATATATGTAGGGAACTTTGTCTTAACCTAACATAACATAGTAATAATTATGTTTACATTAACTAGTTAAATGTGGGGCCTAATAAGACATTACTTACATCTAATATATAATATACATTGTATTATTTATCTTTATTGCTCGAGATAAGATTCGAACTTATAACCTAAACATCTTCAGAGTTCCGCTCCACCAGGTTGAGCTTCTCGAGCCTATTATTATTAATATAAAAGATCTAAAATCTTATACTGTAGTTTCTTATTATCCTTTAATTTATCCACATAAAATTCAATAGACTTTTCTTTCTCTAAAATATATTATATTAAAAAGAATAGTACTAGATTTTTTATTATTTTTATATTTAAAATATAAATAAATATATATTTATTTCTATAATTTATTATCTTACAAATTAAATTTTATTTATAATAACTAATTATTATTTTTTTTTTATAATTGAAGAATTAGATAAACCATTTGTCACATTATAAAAAATAGGTAAAGGATGTATTTGTTAAAGCACCCTTTTATTTTTTATAATGTGACAAAGTGCTTAGATTCGAACTAATAAATTAAAGTTTTAAGCTTTACATTTTACCAACTATATTACACTTTTTAACTTATTTTATTTAATTTTTTTTAATTTTTAGTTAGATTCAGTTATAAATATATTACACCATATTAAATTTACTAGTAATATTATATCTGGAGATATCAGGGCTCGATCCTGAAGCAACGATATGCAAAATCGTAGTTTTACCAATTAAACTATATCCCCTTTTATGATTTAATTGTAAATATAAAATTATTAATACTAATTTTATATGTAAATATCCGAAAAACGACTTGAACGTTCACGATTTTCATCAATAAATCTTAAGATTATCCTGTCTACCAATTCCAGCACTCGGACTTATGTTACAATTATAAATAAATAATTAACCTAATTACATATAACAAATTTGTGATACTTAAACATATATATAATATCTAAAAAAAAAAAAAAGAATAATAGTATATTAAATAAGTTAATTAACTTTAAGGCCAGAATGATTTGAACACTCATCTAAGCTATCATGAGCAGCTTGCTCTACCAATTAAGCTATAGCCTTTTTTATTAAAAGCGGATAGAGGAGTTGCACCCCTATTTGTTGGGCATGAGCCAACTATGCTACTATTACATCAATCCGCATTAGTTATTAAATATAAAAATATAGATATTAACTTTACATTAGCCCAAGCAGGATTTGAACCCACGTCTAAACTGCGAAAAAGTTCTGTCTTAACCACTTGACCATTGGGCCTATTATAATTACTAAACATTTAATATTATTTACAATAAAATATATACATATATATATATAAATAAAAACCCAGTGCAAGTATTGCGCTTACTTCCCCCGATTACAAAACGGATGCATTACTTTTATGCTAACCGGGCTAATTTAAAGCTTAGTAATATATATAAAAAGTAATATATATCATATAATGATAAGTGTTGTATTATTCAGTAAAATAAAAATTAGTACTTTATGCCTCAAAAAATTAAAAGTCTTCCAACTAAAGCCTATTAATATTTAACCTAATATACAAATAAGTTAACTTAAATGTAAATTCGTAATGTTAAATTACGTTTATATAAGAGTATCTTAAATTAAGTTTCGTACCTATATGCTTTCAGTACTTATCATTAATTAACTTAGCTTTCCTGCCGTGCCTGTGCTAAATTTTACTATAGTGAATAGTAACTACCTTTGCAAACAAATAAAATGTAGCTATACAAAAACTTTACTTTTTGCATTAATATTAGGTACACAAACAACAGGTAAACCATAGGTTAACATACCCAACTCCTTTCGTACGAAGGGGCTATTCTTATTTTACTCTAATTTCCTCTAGAAGATAGAAACCATACTGTCTCACGACGTATTTAACCCAGCTCGTGTAGCTTTTTAATGGACGAACAGTCCAACCCTTCATGATTCCTACATTCATGTGGATAAGCTAAGCCGACATCGAGGTGCCAAACTGCGCACTCAATTTGAACTCTCTTGCGCAATTAGCCTGTTCAAATTTGTTATCATAAAGGCTCTTTATCCTTTATTTCCATCTTTTAAAAGATGGTTCAGACTATTACTTCATCTTATTATAAACTTTTAAATTTATATCCGATAGTAAACGTAAATATGTATAACTAACATATATAAAATTATATGAACTTTACTTATATAATATACAGAAATAAAAATCTATTAAGCACTACTAACCCAAGTTTTTAAGCCATAAGATCCAATACGAGTTTTAGATTTTATCTTTGTATATTGTAAATTAGATCTTAAATGACCTCTTAAAATTACAGAAGAATACCCTTTAAAAGAAGAATCTATATTTTTTATATTACCTAAGTATTTAAGTTTGAATATAGATCTAGAAGCAGTTATTCGTTTTGTTAATCTTCCGGATGCTTCTATTCTTATACCATTAATAGATTTATGTTTTAAAGAATTAAAAAAAATATTGTCTAAAGAATTTGATTTATTATTATCATTTACATTTTCTAATTCAGATCTAAAAAATTTAGCAATAATAGGGTTTAAAGTATCTTTATTTGTAACATTAATCTTTGTGTAAAACGAATTATTAATTAAATCACTAATACGAAGGTTTTGTAAATAATTAATTCTATCTCTTTTTTTACCAATCAACTGGAATTTTCTTAATTTTGGTTTTTTTAAAGTTTTAAAAGCAAATTTTAAAACTCTTAGTATTCTATTTTTTCTATTTTTTAATTTTATGGTAATAATCTGTGATAATATATCACTGTTTAAATGCATGGATTTTAAACTAACAATATTTAACTGTATTTTTTTATTATATACTTTTACAAAAAAAGTTTTTAGAGGTAATATAAATCTATTGTCAAACTTAGATTTGTTGAAACATAGTATACGTGTATAAGCCATGTATAACATTTCTCTTTTTAAAGCTTTTTTTATAAATTTTTTACTAAATTTAGTTTCATAGTGTTTAAAATAGTCTCTAGCTAAATAGTTATTAAAACTACTCATTTTTGTTCTGCGTACTTTTCAAATAACTTTAAAAGCTTTTTTCAACAAATATACAATTTTTTGCACAAAAGCTTTTTTTTGCTTTAATATTCGTAAAGCAATTTTTTTGCTTTTTTTTAGATAAGCTATTTTTTGTCTATTATAAACAAAAAAGGTTATAGTTATTTTATCTGAGGTATGCTTTAATTCTGCTCTACTAATTAATACTCTGTTTGTAGATCGTTTTCTATGAAATAAACGTAATTTACCTCACCTTAGTTTTCTTTCTAGTTTACGACTAAATAAGTTAAAATAACTTTTAATTAATTTAACAATAAATTTATCTGCTATGGGAAATAATTTTGGTGTATTTTTATTATAGGTGTAAGTACTGTTAAATCATTCTTTAGTTGCAGGAGGAAAATGTCTAGTTTGATAAGTATCCTCACCATTGTTCTTTTTTAGTACAACATCTAAATTTTTATTAGTGTGTTTTACTTTTAAATTCAAAATATTTAACATCTGAATATTTAACATAAAAAATATAGCCTTTTTTTTAGTATTTAATAGCTTTTTATTTAAGCTCAATTTTTAATTTAAGTTGAGTCTATTACACTAGTGTTTGTTCTTTATTTTACTTTATTTTAAATAACAAAAACACTAGTAATTATACAAGATTTTGTTCATTTATTTCATTTTATACTTTATATATATATATACATAAAACGTTTTAATATCTAAAATATATTTTTTTGGGGGGGGGTTTTTCTTAAAACAAAAAGTTTGCACTCTAATTTTATATAATATAATAAAATTAAATCCCCTTATTTTAAGAAAAACCCATTATATAAATAAGATGCCAGGCTTCAGTAAAAGATTATTGTTAGCAATACTCATCTTCTAGTCGTTGAACGTTCTTATTTTACTTATTAACAATTTGCTACATATAAATATAATTCATTAGTTAATAATATGCTTAAATAAGCTTCGCTTCAAATATACTTATAATATTTAATCTCTATATTAAGTATTTCTTGAATTTTACCTAGTTTATTACCTATAGTTTATAAAAAACAAAGGAGGACTAACATTAATCCCTAGCGTAGCTTTTTCAAAAATCCAAAACCTTTCCATTCAGCGTCTTGTGATCATATGCCCCGCTTACGCGACTGAAAGACGTGTGAGTCAATCAGTAAAGCAAGATTTTGCCGTTAAACTTTATAAGTAAAATAAATATCATTTATATAACTATATATACTAATAATTATAATTATATAAATAACAAAAAACAATACGAATAACCGCTTTACGTTATTAACCCAGGTTTACCCTAACCTGTTACCGCTTAACGTTATTAAGCCAGATTTACAAAACCTGCTACCGCTTAACGTTATTAACCCAGATTTACCACTACCTATTACCGCTTATTGGTTATTAAATCATGTTTTAGTTACACCTACATCTCTTGTAATGATAGGGAAAATCTTACTTCAAATAAAATTATATATTTCTTACTTAAAAAGATATATAATTGAATAAGTTATATTATATTATTTAAATAATTATTATTAGTTTCACATCCTTTATTTTTATTTTTATGCGTTGTTACGCCGTAGGACTAATAAAATAAAAGTTTATAACAAATGACAAAATAAAAAGTTAAAATAAATTAAAATTAATTTAATATATTTTAGATTGCAAATTTGCAATTTTACAAAAATTAACTTTAGATACACCCAGGTACTTTTTATGGGATCTGTGCCCCGCATAAACCGCCACCTAGCAATTGTTCCACCTATCTTATTTTCCATGTTATAAAAAATAAAAATTTTTTTTGTGGTTAGAGATCAACACATGACATTATACACAATATGTTTTCCTGTACCATGTATAACCGGTGATCTAATATGATAAATAAGTAAAGGTGTTTCAATTAAATCTGATCAATTACCTTATTCGCTAAAAAGAATTATTATATCATACCCAATAACTAGCAACAGTAAAGCTGCATAGGGTCTTCTCGTCTATCTAGAGGTAAACTGTATCTGCACAGTTATTCCAATTTCACTGAGCCAATCATTGAGACAGCTGTTGTATCGTTATGTCATTCATGCAAGACCGCATTTAACGGCCAGGGTATTCCGCTACCTTAGGACCCTTATAGCTAAGGCCGCCATTAACAGGGGGTTCCTTCAAAGCCTAGCTTATATAAGTCAACTAAGCAAATCCGATAACCAGCCCGCATCGGGCAGAGCTCACACTCAATACATTGATTTATATCTTCGCAGCGTGCTTTGTTTTAATTAAACAGTCGTACAACACCATTCTATGCCTCCTCCTCTTTACCTGATATTAATCAAGAGTAGTGGCGCTCCTTATCTCGAAATTACGTGAGCCAATTTGCCGAGTTCCTTAATGATTGTTCACTCAAACGCCTTCGTATTCTCTACTAACTTACTTGGGGTAGTATCTAGGTACGGTTACTGAATATAATATTTTCCAGAACCTTCGTCACTTATAAAAAAAAAATTTTATACATAAATAGAAAAACATGCACAATAAAGGTTTTATAATATAATCTCTCTTATTATATCTAAAGTACATAAAATTTACACCATCTGGTTCAATTTATTAATTTATATAATTTATCATATTTTTTTTTTTAATACTTAAGGTTATTTATATAAACATAAAGATTTTCTCATCGTTTAATCCTTTAGGAGTTGTTACCCTTAAAATATAAAGTCTATCTGGGATTGAGCCAGACATCTAAAATATAAAATCTATTTGGGATTGCGCCAAATATATGCAACTGTTTCTGTTTATCTTAAGAAAAAGTATAATAAACTTAGAGGCCGTTACTTTAATAGAATACCATAAGCTTTAGGCGAGGGAATATTCCCTTTATCGTTACTCATGTCAGCATTATCACTAGGGTAATATAATTTTAGTTCTTAATAAGAAATAATCTAATATTTGCCCAACGTTCTGCTACCCCATATATAATATATATAACTAAGATATATAACTATTTATGTACAAGGTATCGGTATATTGTTTAGATCCGTTAAATTTTTGATGCAATTATCCATTTAACAAACTAGTGCTCTTTTACGAGATCTTCAAAAAATGGCCGCTTCCAAGCCTATTTCCTAGTCGAATAAGATAAACACTACCTTTTTTTCACTTAACAATAATTTTGGAACCTTATTAACTCTTGTTCTGGGCTGTTTCCCTTTAGACATACAACCTTATCGTACTATGTCTGATTATTCACCACAATCATAGCCCTTTCGAGTGCAAATACTCACGAATAGGGTTTTAACACCCCCCCAATGGGTAAAATGTCACATTATTAAAGAAACAAAAAATGTTTTATAAATTATTTATAATAATAATATGCAAGTTCTTTGAGATCACAGTTCTGTACCTGCTATGATGTAATTTAAATTACCTACTTATATAGGTTTCGCAGAAAACCAGCTATCCTAGTCAGTTTTGTCTTTCACTAACTTACCACAATTCTTTGGATATCTTTACAACGATAACCCATTCGGGCTTTTATAACCCTGATCATGGTAAGATCACTAGGCTTCGGGTCTAATTTTGGATACTAATCATTATATTATAACTGCTTTATCTTCGCAGATACTAGGAATTATTATTCGCATATAAAAAAAAAGTATTTTTAGGGATTCAGCGCCTAAAAATAATTTTTCGCATATCCGTATAAGAATTATTTTCTACGCTTGCATCCAATATTAACTTGCTGACCCATTATGCAAAAGGTACGCTCTATATTTTATTTAAACTTTATATGAGCTGCTTATAAAATTACTATTTCAATCAATTTCCCTCACGGTACTTTTTACGTTCGCTATCGCTTATTTATCATATTTAGCCTTAGAGGAAGGTTCCCCTTATGTTCAAATAGGTATGTACTCCATTTTACTTACTTATTGTTTTATATACTCATGCCGTGCATTTAATTTTGCATAAATAAATAAATATAGATTAGGCTTGTTTATCTACTTTCATTCACACTAATCGTAGAATCTCATTTGATTTCTTTTCCTGAAGTTAATAAGATATTTCAATTCACTTCGTTTATTAATTAATTTCTCTTAGAGTTTATAGGATATAACTAAGTTATTCACTTTGATAAATAGTTATCACTAAATTATTCCCTTTGATAAATAGCTGTGATTTCATAATAATTTCTTTGTATACTTGCCGTCATTTAGATTTTCTAAATAACAAAATAATACATTTCATATCAAACAACAAACACATTATAATCTCATTTATATATAATATATTTAATATATAACCATATTTCGGGTTATTATGATTCGAACATAACAATTTCTCAACCCAAATGAGACGCCTAACCAACCTGGCTCTAACCCGTATTATTTATATATATTTATATATCAGTTAAATATATTTATATAATATTAATTATTTGTTTCTACAGAGAATATCCGATTCGAACGGATGTGATCAATTTTGATCAAATAAGTCTCAAGCTTACCACCTTAAACCACTCGGTCAAATCTCTTCAATTAGCATAAAAATTTTTTTTTTTTTTCTAAATAAAGCAAATAATTCCTCAGTGATTTGAACACTGAACACATCCTTATCAAGAATACGCTTTACCACTTAAGCTAAGGAATTTTACTATGTATAATAGTAGTTAAGAATTAAAATATAATATGTTTAGGGGACTAGAAGAAAGTTATTTGGTTGACGATACAACTGCGCAGCTACCCGTCGGTACGTGTTTTATTTTTCAGACGGATCACCATCGCGAATATCCGCGTCAATGGATACAGCCTACATTAGGCTTTCATAAGTTACTGCCGGATTTAGGCTAGTAACTTATAGAGCACGTATGTTATTTATAATACCTGTGGTGCGCGCACACTATTTCCACCTAATATGTTTTAGACATAACAATTTTATGGGCAATATGCCATATTACATGGATGCTAATGTATTATAGAGCGCTAAAGGTTATCAGTCACTAAAGATATTTTAGCACAGTATTTTATCAGTTAATAAAAAGCTTGTGCTGTAACTTTTTCTAACTAAGATAATGAAAATCCAAAAGAAAATGCAAGTTTGTAAAGTTGTAACAAACAAATTGAGCAGGGATATTAGGTTAAAACAGGACAGGTAAAGCATACTTAAACCTAGCAAAACCCTAACTTTAGCTCTTTTACTATACTTTCCAGTTAAAAAGGCAAATCCCCTTTAGAGAAAGAAAAAAAAAATTAAGAAAGAATCCTACAACGATCCTCATCATCCTCCTCCTCATACTCCTCCTCATCCTCATTTTCATCCTCCTCAGTCTCCTCATCATATTGCTCCTCATCCTCCTCATCCTCCTCATTCCACTCTTCCATTCTTCTTAATCTAACATTGCTAGTAGAACAACAGTAAATTAGCATATTTACTCCTATACCCAATTATTAACTTATACTTACGATAGGTGTTCGCGAAAAGCATAATGAATACATCCGGCCATTACAGCGGAAGCATGATCCCTTTCCCCTTCTTTCAAAATTTTTAAAAAACCACCATCAAGAATCTCCCGAATGTTGCTTATTTCATACGGCACGTCAAAGTCCATGGCTGTTACCTTGTCATCCAGAATTAAGACAATAGGGAGCTTCGACGGGAAGCCAGGGCCCGAAAGAGAATCAGCGACTATGCGGATTCTTTCCCCAGCTTCATCCATAGCACGGGTAACATTTGTCTCAGAAGAGCGAATTTCGAGGCCAACGAAGTACATTTGTTTCCCATTGTCCAACACCATGGAAAAAAAGTCCGGAAAATCCGTGAGTTGAATTTGAGCGCCACTGGCGAAGTTGAGGGATTGTAAAAATACCCAAATATACATGGTATTATCAACCGCTATGGTAGGAATATGTGATATTCTGTACATAAATAAACAATTAGCCAAATCTATAAAAAGGGGTTATATAAAAAAACCTTAGTATCTTAAACAAATTTTTGTTTAAGATGTAAAGATGGGAATGGTAGTGTATAAGGGGTTGAACACTCTAGATGTTTGAATGGATATTTTGGTGGATGTAACAATATATCGTATCCCAAATAGTTCGATGTGTTTTTTCAAGAAAAAGGATAACTTTAGCCCTCTTTATAATCTTTACATTTCTGCTCGTATCTATCACAATCTCTACATAAAAAACATAAGGCATGCAGGTTTTGGCTACGCATTACATAAACAAATACCATGCAGGTTTCGGATACGCATTCCATTTACAAAAGCCATGCAGGTTTTAGACATACATGCCATAAGTAAATGGAATGGTACGAGGATAATTATGATAGTATATACATTCCAGATATCTTATACATAAGATATGACTCATATGTCATGTGTTTATATAGCCAACCGATGCATGGTTTAAGACACACCAAGTGAAACCCTACTAATGGTGTAACATACCAATCTTGCATCTGGAGAGAAGTTTGTATGTTTCACCTGTATTTCTTATGCAACAAATCTATGAATCATTGTGTCTTAAATGCAAGAAAAGTTAAAAGATATGTATTTAATGTTCAAAGCAAGGGATGTTATAATGCTAATACCAAGGGATGGAATCTGCGTGTCTTAATGGATGGAATCCAGGAATAGAATTTTCGTCTCTTAACTCGTCAAAGCAAGGGATGGAATGCTCATGTCTTAAATAATTCAAGCAAGGGATGGAATGTGCATGTACCAAAGGTTCGAAGTAAGGAATGTTTTAGTGCTAGTAGTAAGGAATGTTTAAATGTATGTCTTAAGTTTTCTAAGTGAGTGACGTTTAAATATTCGAAGCAAGGGACGGAATTTTTGTGTTTAAAGTGCTCCAATAAACAGATTGAATGTTCATCTCTTATCTGATCTAATCAAGGAGTGTAATGTACGTGTCTTAAATCATCCAAGCAAGGAGTGGAATATGCGTGTCTTAAATCATCTAAGCAAGGAATATAATACACATGGATACGTCACCACACATGGACACGTCACCACATATCATTATTGATAATTATAGTTTGCAAAAAATTCCCAGGTATAAATTTAAAACTTATATGTTATTTTTACTTTTTTTTAGTATTAAAACTAACTTATTTTGGAATTATTAGGAATTATCCTGGTTATTCTCCCATATTTAAGGAGTCTTTACCCCTACATCTAGCTTTTCCTACGAAAGATCCTAATTGTATGCCCAAATTTAATCGTTTTGAACCATGGCCTGCAGGTTATTACCCAGATACTCCAGATAGTATTCATGCCTCCCCTGTTATTGTATCTTCTGTTATACCAGATTCTATTACTTGTAGTATTGCTCATTCTTGATTCATTTAATAGCAATAAAATTATGTTTAAGCTTTTGTATTAATAGTAAATACAATAAAAATTTTATATCATATATATCACAAAAAATGCTTAAAATTTTTATTAACAAATTATGTTTTATTTATGTACTACTATTATTAAACATGGTCAAAAGCACTTAGATTCGAACTAAGAAACTAAAGTTTGAAGCTTTATATTTTACCATTAAATTATGCTCTTTAATATTTAAATTAATTATTTATGTATGTAACGGAAAAGAGATGATTCGAACATCCAGGTGTTAATTACACAATATTTAGCAAATATCTTGCTTTACCAATAGCAACTTTTCCTTTAGATATAATTATATAAATGTTTAAATTAAATACCGAGTTAGGCCGGATTCGAACCGACATGTACTTTCTCGACAAGATAGTCCTTTACCAGTTAAGTTACTAACCCTTAATTATAATAAAAAAAAAATATATATTTACGGTCAGTCGAATTCGAATCGACGCACATCGTTTGGAAGACGAACGGTCTACCATTAACCTATGACCGTGCATTATATTAACTTTATATAATACTTATAATACTTTTACTCTTGCAATAGTTAAGACTTATAAAATTAAAAGCCCAAACTTAAAACTAAAAAAAAAAAAAAATTATAATAATTACTAAGCGGTATATAGTAATAGTGCAAATTCTTACAATATAAGGATATATTAATAGTGCAGATACTTACAATATAAGGATATATTAATAATATTTAAAAGTCAAATAATAGAGCAAATGTAAAAAAGGGTATATAGTAAATATCGTGATATTTTTACATTTTTAAGACTTATAGGATTCGAACCCATATAATGATGATTAAAAGTCACATATTTTACCATTAAATTAAAGTCTCTCTATATGTACAGATATATATATATATATATCTACATATAAAAGCTAAATATATCCATTTTAAAGTACCAAGAAACTAGACCACCTAATTTTTAATACAAAAAAATATACATAATTAATAACCTACAAACGATAGATATTATATCCATTAGTAAATATTTCATTTAAATAAAACAATCAATATAGAGAACTCATTTTAGGTAAAGTAACGAAAGCATGTGGTTTAGGAGGACTAGATAATCCTCATTCTAAAGAACTATATGCTCTTATTAATAATGATTGCAGATAATCTGTATAATGTTGTGGAATGTATCATGTGTATTTAGATGATACATCTCCAGCTTTTAACTGTTTATAAGTTATATCTAAGAACAATCAAGTAGCTATTACACTAATTAATGATCCTAAACTACTTAATTAATTAAACTACGCAAACCTACCTTTACAATGAAAATGAACTATCATAAAGGCAAATGATCCTATTTGTTAATGAATATGATAATCCTTGTACTATTAATGAGGGGTGGAGTCTATCGATACTCTCATTCCCATTTCAGCCCCAACAATAAAGAAGATACCAAGTGAACACTTGAATAATATACAAGCAAGACAATAATTATAAAATAAAGATAAAAATCTTATAAAAAAGTACAAATACTAATTTTTAATTATTACTATCATCACCCTTTCTTTTTTTATCTGTATAATTTTTTTTAAAAGCAACTTTTGCTTTTTCTAACCGTATTGCTCTTTCTTCAGTACTTTCTGTAGCATATTTATTTCTTCTATTTCTTCTTCTAGAATTTCTTATTAATGATCGCTTTCTTTCATTTTCTAAATCAGCTCTTATTTTTTTTTCTTCAAGCTTTTTTTCTTTACTTTGTTTTCGTAACATGGAAAATACTTCATTAGCCCTTTCATTAAGATCTGACTCACTATCTGAAGAATGTTCGCTGAAAAAACAATAATCCCCTGAAACCTCAGAATCATCCTCGGAATCCTGACGATCCGGTTTGTCTGTTCCACCCTTATTCGGAAGATCATTTGGCCCTTTACCAGGAGGTTTACCACCACCCCCTGCAGTGGACGGACCATGATTTTCACCTGAATTACCTGGGTTTTGTGTAGGTCATACCATCATTTTATATATATAATATAATAGTTTATCTATGATTCCTTGTGAGATTTCATAAATTTCTTCTAAAATAGTATAAACACTTAATAAGATACTTCCTATACAATATAAAAATACAGCTATACATATTAGATTAACAAACATATGTAAAAAGGGATGTTTATTTTTGAAAGAAAAATTAATATAATTAATATAAAAAAATAAGATACTAGCTATTAAACCTAAAAATAAAAAGATACAAATAATAAATATATGATAAATTATATGCATATTAAATAATATAGGGTTATATATATATAATAAATACGTAAGAATCAGAATAAACAATAAAGAAAAATAAGCATATTTTATTTTATTAATAAAGAAATTAGATAACATGCTTTTAGTAATATTTAATAAATTAAATTTTAACATTATGTTTTTTAATATAAAAATGAAATAACCTTTAATTTTATTTATTATTATGTCTTCTAATATAAAAATTAAATAATTTTTAATTTTATATATTAAAGTGTTAAATAGAAAAGATATAAACAATGATAATATAAACATAGTATAAGTATATAATTAAGTAACTTGTATACATTGTTAATGTAATAATTATTAATAATTATAAATAACAATAATAAGTTAGAATGATTAAAAAATTTGATTTATTTTTAATAAACAATAAATCTTTTTTATTAATAAGTTGGAACCGGCTCCAGCCCCTACAAAAAAAGGGATTAAAAAATGCATTTTTATTTATCCTTTTTAAGCATTTTTAATTCTTTTTTTAAATCTCTAACCTTTTGTTTTGCCTCTTCTAAATCATCATATAGAGAAAGCATTTCAGGCTCTAGAGCATCTTCGGTTTTTTTATCATCAAAATCTTGAGCATCATCTCTTTTACTCAAAACTTTTTGATACTTTTTATTTATAGAGTTGGCTTCTTTTTTAGCTTCTTCTATCTGTGCATTAATTTTGTTTATTTGTGAATTAGTTGAACTTTCTGGTGCTTCGGTAGAAGAATCTAAGGTACTCCATGAATCTTCTAAACTTTTGTCTTTAGGCTCCCCCTCCATCATGTGATTAGTTTTAAATATTTCTTTTAATACTTTGTTTTCAGGGCCTCCCATCACCATGTGATTAGTGTTAAATATTTCTTTTAATATAGATTTTACAACAATGTTAAAAGTGGATATAAAACCACCATAAATTAACACATCTGATAATATGTAATGGTCATAAGTTAACCAATTTCTAAGTAATCACCCTAATGTTAATAATGTAAACATATAAATTATACGTTTCAATATAGTAGGTAGACAAGAAAAATATGAAAATAATTTATTAATTCACAATTTAATCGATAAAAACAGATCAGATTGCTTTGAAACTCTTATCCTATAAATATATTTAATGATATTAAGTTGTCTACTATAAATATTAAGAGCTTTTTTCCCCAGTTCGAATTGAAAACCTAAAGTTAAAACCAGAAAAAAAATTAACATAATAACTAAGCCGTATATAGTAATAGTATAAGAACTTACAGTATAAGGATATATTAATAATATTTCTAAGTCAAATAGTAAAAACAATAAAGCAAATATAAAAAAGGATATAGTAAATTGTGTTCTATTTTGACCTAAAAATGAATGATAACCACACTCAAATACACTATTTTTTTCTTGGTATGGATTATGTGGCGCAAATAGTAAATTAATAGCTAGTAAAACTAAAGCTAAAAATGGTATAAAAAGAAAGAAAACTGTAATACTTGTCATTTAAGGATTAAATATAATAAGTGATATAATATTTGTTGCTCTAATTACCAATTCGGGGTTTAAGATTACTAATAATATGATTAGTGTTAAAATAGATATAGATATAGTTAAACAATTGGAGATTACTATGTTATTAAGTTTAAATTTTATTTTTTCTTTTTCTTTTTCTGTGGATTTTTCTTTTTCCTCAGTTATTTCTTCTTTTTCTTTTATATTTTCTGATATACTAGCCTGTAAGTTTATATTCTTATATGTATCAATTAATGTATATTTAAAATCGTCAAAATAAATTTGTTTTATTATACTTAAATAATAAACTGCTCCTATTACACTAGTTAATACAGCTATTATGGTTAAAAAATAATAACCGTTATCTAAAGAAGAGGATAATACCATTTGTTTGGCAAAAAAACCTATCAATGGAGGTATTCCTACAAAAGAGAACATGGTTATTGCCATACTTAAGGAAATATAAGGATTATGATAAAAATAACCCTTTAGCTGACTTACTAATTGTATGGGTGAATTTTCATTATCATTTAAGGAAATATCATTTTTATTTTCAAAACCATATAAAGAATAACCTACAATAAGTACTATTATAAAAGCATTTAAATTTGTAAAAGTATACTGTAATAAATAAAATATAAAAGCTTGTATGGACTCTATAGTGTCTATGCTTAAAGATAATAATATAAAACCAATATGTGAAATAGTACTATATGCAAGTAATCTTTTTATTCTAAATTGTGTTAAACCTAATACTGATCCAATTATTAGAGATAATAAACTACTAACTACTAAACCAGACGTTCAACTAAAATTAAGGGAATATAATTCATTGCTAATATAATGTACCAGTTCTAATAGAAGTATAAGTATGGATATCTTAGCAATTATTGCTACGAATGTTGTTACTAATGTAGGTATACCATCATACACGTCAGGGCTTCAAAAGTGAAAGGGAGCTGCACTTACTTTAAATAAAAACCCCACGCTTATTATAAGTAACGATATATTAAGATAATTATAATCTGATAAATTAAAGAAATCTTTTAAATTTTTAAAGGAAATTTCATACAAACTGTTTATTAAATAATAACCATCTAAACACGTAACAGATGTGTTAGAATATAACAAACTTTGTCCAAGAAGTATAAAACAAGAGGACAGGCCACCTAATAAAAAATATTTTAGACCGCCAGAGGTGGCGGACTCAGAATTTCTGTAAATTGTACAAATTAAATATAATCCATAACTTTGTAACTCTATGGACAAAAAAATGGATACTAAATCATTACTTGATAATAAAAAACTTGCACCAGTTATAATAAATAAAATTATTAATGCATATTCGATAATTTTGTACTTATTAGCTTTTTTTTCTAAAATATTTGTGTTATAATAAATTAGTTTATTTTTTAATATTTTTCGCAAAGAAGAAAATTGTGGAACTTGGAGTTTTCGGGGATAAAACCCGGTTAATTGTAAGATTATGGAAGTTATTAGGTAGAGCACTACTTGAAAAAGATAGTTATTTGTAGTAGAATTAAATAAACCACCAAATAAGCCCATTGCTTTTTTAAGTGAATATGAATCTCCACCATATATTATTGTAAGATATATAGTAATTAAAGCGATTATGCTTATACGAGAGAAAGTTATAGTTTTGTCTAGTATTAAGCTTAATGAGTTAGAAGATAAAAGATATAAAAGATAAATAGTAATCATAGTAGGAAGAAAAGGAATTGAACCTTCGACAGCAATTAACTATTGAGTTTACAGCTCAACCCGTCATACCAACAAACGGAACCTCCCTTATGTATATATATTTGCATGCCTCATATATATATATATTTATTTGGGTGGTCCGTTTATATATATATATTTATTTGCGTTACGCAAACATATATACATTTTTTTTTTTTAGTTTAGTTTTGGTTAAATTTTAATTAATCCCGTGCAACTTCCACTACACGAACCATATTTCGACTTAACACCAGTAGAAGACACGCATACGAAGATCGTTTCTATACATTTTTAAAACTTATTATCTAAATTAAAAGCATATTACAACCAAACTTATTGCACGAACCCCATCCAGCGCCTGACGAGTAGTTAGTACCTATCTGAGATAAAATCCACCGTGACGTTCTTATTCACGATTACTAGTAATTCCTTTTTCATACAGTCGAATTACAGACTATAATCCATATTTTGTCGGATTTTGTGGGATTAGCTATATTTCACAATTTCGCATCCCTTTGTCTCCGATTATGTGGCACGTCTATCGCCCACAATATTCAGGCCATGATGACTTGTCTTAGTCCCTGTTATCATATCCAATATAGCGGTGATCTACTTTATATATAATATAAATAAAGCAAGGGTTTACGTTAATTTAATGGAACTAACCTAATCTCACGACATTAACTGAAGACAGCCGTGCAACGCTTGTATTATTAAAAAATAATAATATACAAATTGTGGTGAGGTCTTTTGCGGATTATCTAATTAAACAACATACTTCACTACTGGTTTCAGAAACGGTCTAATGATTTCAGTTTCTGCGTTGCCACATTACTCTTGAGGTGGAATGCTTACACTTTCATTTATAGATTAATCATAATGGCCTAATCTAATCTATTACTTTAATTTATAGATTAATAAAAATAGCCTACTAATCTATTACTTTCATTTCCTTGATTTCATTTTTTTTAGATTAATAATTAATAATAATAATGGGTTACTAATCTATGACATTCATCATTGTCTGCTTTAATTACTTGGGTATCTAATCCTGTTCACGACTAAAGCCTTCGTCCCTCAACGTCAGTTTTTATGTAAAAGGTCGCTTTCGCCCTTGTCTGTTCCTAATGGTATCATTAAATTTCATCTCTCCACTCATCAGTACTCCCCCTCTCTTATTAAACTCTAGTAAATTAGTACCCTTTCGGGGCTTGATTTACCGTCTAGGTACCCTTTAAACCTGTTAAAGATGAATAACACTAGTCTTCCACGTATTACCGCGACTGCTGGCACGTGATTTGGTCAAGACACATAGTTAAGAAATGTCATTATCATAACTTAACTAGAACTTTATTCGACAGAGTCGATATACATTCCTCCAAGTTGCTGGTTCAGCCGTTAGGCTATTGACCAAGATTCCTCACTGCTGTAGTTAACCGTGGGCTTTGTTCAGGCCACACTGTGGTCGATAAACCTCCCAGTCACGACTACGGATCGTATGTAAGCTAGTTAAGAAATTACTTTAACTATAGCAATCCGGGATGCAAACAAAGTCTTAAAGCGAATTAGTTCTTTGTTAATATAAGGTATCTTAGTCCTTACTTTAAGGTTATTGATTCACCCATTACTCACCTGTACACCACTTCATCTTAAAAAAGATGACGTTCGATTAGCATGTGTCAAGCATTTGGACAGCGTTCATTCAGAGCCATCATCAAACTCAAAATTTATATAATCTATTGCATAGTAACTATTATAATTTTAAACTACTTAATTTATAGTATATACTATAATTAATTAATTAGTTATATTTAACTTAAATATAACCAGTGTTTGTATATTTGCTTGTTGTTTGATATCAAACAACAAAAATATTATAATGTAATTTATGTTTTTATGTTTTTATGTTAAAAAAAAAAAAACAAAAAAAACCACCAAAATATTATAATCTAATTTATGTTTGTTGTTTGATATCAAACAACAAACATATTATAATCTAATTTATGTTTACTCATTTATATTAAAAAAAAAAAAAGATATTAATTAATTAAAGGGGATATATTTTTACTATTTCAAATAATTAACAACCTCAATAATATACAGATATAAATAAAAATAATCAGACTATATCCACAAAATGTCAATATAGTATAGATGATTCTAATCCAAGATGATGGTTATCTGTAGAATGATAAGCATTAACTCTTCATAATCCTACCCCGATAAAAGCAGTACCTATCATAACATGGAGACCATGAAAGCCTGTTCCAAAATAGAAACATGACGCAAAAGTACTATCTGATATAGTGAAACTAGAGTAGGAATATTCTAAACCTTGATAACCTGTGAATATTAAAGCTAATATTACTGTAAATATCAGTCCGTATAAAGCACCACTTCTGTCACCTCTAATAACAGAATGATGAGCATATGTAACAGTAACACCTGAAGATAAAAGTATTACTGTATTAAGTAAAGGTAACTCAAAGGGATTAACAGCTTCTATACCCATAGGGGGTCAATGAGCACCCATTTCTATGGTAGGTGATAAAGCACTATGGAAAAAACTTCAAAATATAGCTAAAAAAAATAAAGCTTCTGAGACTATAAATAAAGCAACTCCCATATTTAAACCTCTTTGTACAGCCAATGTATGATTACCTAAATAAGTACCTTCCGAGATTATATCTCTAAATCATAATGACATACATAATACTAAACCTAACAATGCTATAAAAAGGTTTGAAGATGAATCTTTAAACAAATGCATATTTAAAACTCCAGATGTAGTTAGACTTAAAAGTGTAGTACATGTAAAAAACGGTCATAGAGAAGGAGATACTAGATGAAAAGGATGAGCTTGAAAATTACTTCTTGTATAGTTAGTCATTATTTTTACTTTATTATATTTATTAAAAAATTTTTTTATTTGATTTAGTATAATTGTTTATTATTATTGTTTATTGTTTGTATTATATTATATATGTATTAGGATAGCTGCTAAATAAATTTTAAATTTTTAATACTTAAATATAAATATTACAGACTAAAGGCCACCAAATAAGTTTTTATTCTCTCAAACTATCTCTACGAGTAGACCGGAGTTATCTCCAAAAAGAACAAAGTCTTGTGGACTCATAATAATTAAAAATTCTGCGTTTAAATGTCTATTAAGCTCCGGATCATTTATATCATCCGATGCAATTCTAATTAGATCTAATCTTGATCTATTTGTATTTAAATATTCTATATTTACTCTAATTCCTTCCAGAACATTTGTGGATAATCCGTGTGTTCTGCTATAATCAATTGAGGCTCTTATACTTTCAAGCGTCAGTTGATAATACCCTAGTATTTCATTATATAATTCTAATAATTGATTTTTATCTAATTTTTCCAAACTATCCTTTTCAAACTTTTTATTTCAATCATCGTCCTCATTACCATCACCATTACCACCGCTAGTTACACTAGTTTGAGTATTACTAGCCTTTGTGAAGTAATTAGGTATATAAGACGAAAATCAGCTACTATAAGTATTATTGTTATCATTACTATTAGTATAACTAGCATGACTTCTAATATTACTTAACATCAAGGAAATTAAAGGCGTGAATAGTAGTGCTATATAAGATTTATGATTTATAAATCATATACAAATGGGAGCTAAAATATTATAGTTATTTAAATAACTATTGTTTATAGTTAATACAGAATATGTAGCATTATTATAAGAATAATTACTTAAAGGCCTGGTATTTTCAAAAAATATTGTAGGAATATTATAATTGTTATTATTATTGTTATTTAAAATAGTTGTATCAATAGCGCTATGATTAAATAAATTCTCGTAAATTAAACTAGTATCTAAAGAAGTTCATGGAAAGTTTATATAAGGTACATTACCTTTAATAATAGGAAAATAACCAGAAAAATCCAAAATGATCTTATAATCTGCACCTGTATCATAAATACCTAAAAAAGTGCTAGTTATACTACTTTTAAGTGATATGTTAATAAATACATGACTTTTCGGTGGTAATAACACATAGTTAAAAACCCTATATGTAATTAGACTTAAAAGTGTAATACATGTAAAAAATGGTCATAGAGAAGGAGATACTAGATGAAAAAGATGAGCTTGAGAATTAATTCTTGTATAGTTAGTCATTATTTTTAATTTATTATATTTATTAAAAAATTTTTTTATTTGATTTAGTTTAATTATTTATTATTATTGTTTATTGTTTGTATTATATTATATATGTATTAGGATAGCAGTTAAGCCTTCCAGAACATCTGCTGACAGTCCGTTGTATTATTATACTAGTAAGTTAAGAGTTGTATTATGATCCATGTAAGCTAATAGTTGTGTTATGATAGCTGCTAAATAAACAAATATTATGAAACATCATATTTAGGTTTATACACTATATTCAGTTATATATTTAGATAAATACGAAAAAAAAAAAAAAAAAAAAAAAATTATTATTAAAAAAAAAATAAAAAAAAAAAAAAAAAAAAAAAAAAATATTAAAAAAAAA